CAGATCTATTCCATTTTGATCAATAAAAGAAAACTTACTTTCTAAAAATTGATACAAATTTTATTGGAACGAAAATGAAAGGAAAAGAAGAATGAAAAAGAAATCATAGATATAATGATAATAAGTAGATTCTAAATAAAATGTTGCTCAAATATTAATTGAAGTTAGTCACTAATGATCCGGACAAAATGAAAAATGCATTTTTTTATACATTAAAATCATTTTTATGAAAGAATTGAATTTGCTTCTCTTCTATGGAAGTTCCATTTTACCAGAATGCATCCTGATTTTCGGCCTATTTCTTCTTCTAGTAATCGATGTCATTTTTGATCAGAAAAAGACAACTTGGTTTTATTTCATCTCTTTAACAAGTTTAGTGCTGAGCATAACTTTTTTGTTATTTCAATGGAGAGAAGAACCCACGATCAGTTTTTTTGGCAATTTACAAACAAACAATTTTAATAAAATATTTCGGTTTCTCATTTTATTATGTTCCACTTTGTGTATTCCTCTATCCGTGGAATACATTCAATGTACAGAAATGGCTGTAACAGAGTTTTTGTTATTCATATTAACAGCTACTCTAGGAGGAATGTTTTTATGTGGTGCTAATGATTTAACAACTATCTTCGTATCTTTAGAATGTTTAAGTCTATGTTCTTATCTATTATCTGGATATACCAAAAAAGATGTTCGGTCTAATGAGGCTATTATGAAATATTTACTTATGGGTGGAACAAGTTCTTCCATTCTTGCTTATGGTCTTTCTTGGCTATATGGTCTATCTGGAGGTGAGATTGAAATTCAAGAAATAGCCAATGGTCTTATAAATACACAAATGTATAACTCTCCAGGAATTTGGATTGCACTTCTATCTGTAACGGTAGGAATTGCATTCAAACTTTCTTTAGTTCCTTTTCATCAATGGACCCCCGATGTATATGAAGGAGTGCGATTCGTTTGATAAATTATTACATACAATATCTTTTTTAGAGATGTTTGTTTCTATTTATAAAAACTCTATAGACATGTGAAAAAAAATATTATTATTCCCACTTGGACTAAGACATCACTTTTACCAAAAATTTGAATTGAATTAAGGTAAAGCAAAGTAAGAAACAAACTCAATTGTTTGATTGAATTAACACACTACACCACCCCAATACAATAAATAACTTTTAAAAATGAATTATTACGGGTAGTTTTTAACAAAGGATCAGATTGACGTGTACTTTTATTCTTAACGTAGATGCTACATAGTAAGTTTTCATTCTTCAGAAACTACGAGTGTAAAAAAGAAGGCATCCGTCGACAAAAAGATTACCCTAAGATGAGCATCTCATGACTATTCAGAACGATTTAAATCAGATGGTTTTATTTTTTCTTTTTAACTCTTTCATAACTGAACTTAAAAAAAGAAAAAAAAAATGATTTACATACTAAATGATTTACATACTATATTACATACTATAATAACCACTGAGTAAGGATTCCTCGCGAAGTTAAGGACTAGTTATTCTTTATATCAATTGAATATATTCAATCTTATACATACACGAGGAAGGTAATACAAAAAAGAGAATCAAATGATTCTGCAAATTTTTTTTATCACTTAGGAGCCGTGCGAGAAGAAAGTCTCATGCACGGTTCTGAATGAGAGAAGGGAGAATTCCTCTTTTCGACTCTAACTCCCCCACTCCAGTCGTTGCTTTTATTTCTGTTATTTCAAAAGTAGCTGCTTCAGCTTTAGTCACTAGAATTTTCGATATTATTTTTTATTTCTCATTGAACGAATGGCATCTTCTTTTGGAAATATCAGCTATTCTTAGCATGATATTAGGAAATTTAATTGCTATTACTCAAACAAGTATAAAACGTATGCTTGCATATTCATCGATAGGTCAAATTGGATATATCCTTATTGGAATAATTGATAAAGACCCAAATAACGGATATGCAAGTGTGATAACTTATATGCTGCTCTATATTTTTATGAATTTAGGAACTTTTGCTTGTATTATATTATTCAGTCTACGTACAGGAACAGATAACATTCGGGATTATGCAGGATTATACGCGAAAGACCCTTTTTCAGCTTTGTCTTTATCTTTATGTCTGCTATCTCTAGGAGGGATTCCTCCATTAGCAGGTTTTTTTGGAAAACTTTATCTATTCTGGTGTGGATGGCAAGCAGGCTCCTATTTATTGGTTTCGATAGGACTCTTTATGAGTGCTATTTCCATATATTATTATCTTAAAATAATTAAGTTATTAATGACTGAAAGAAACAAAGAAATAACTCCCTACGTGCAAAATTATAGATTATCTTCTTCAATCTCAAAAAATTATATCGAATTTAGTATGATTATATCCGTAATAGCATCTACTTTATTGGGAATAATAATGAATCCAATTGTTGCAATTGCCCAGGATACATTATTTTAGAGATTGATATTTTTTTAATAGAATTTTCACTAACTGTAAAAAAAGGAAGAATTGCCCTTATATTCATATTCTTAAAATCACAGGGAATAGGCTAGGCTTAAATTATCAGATGAACTTCTAATTACAAAATCAAATTGATCATTCAATTAGAAGTTCATTTTGTACCAAAACAAAATATAGATTTTCTATCTGAGAAAAAGTCTTTCAAACATGTGTAAATAAAATATTTGTAATTCTTAACTTCTATTTAAAAGAGAAGTTAAGAATTACAAAACAGGGGTGGAGATAATATAATCTCCATACTGAATTGAATCGAGATAAGCTTGCTGCGATTCTTTCATCTAAAAAACAGAGTGCAATAACTGTTTATTATGCATCCAGCAGGAATTGAACCCGCGACTTCCCAATTATGAGTTGGGTGCTTTTACCATTCAGCCATGGATGCTATGGTAAAGTGATTTCATTATAATAAGGTAACCAATTCAATTCTATTTCTCTTTTATTAGAAATAACAAGAAACTTTTTTTTTTACAAATTGTACAATAGTTGAATAACTTGTATTGACTACCTCTTTCTTATTATAATTCAATTTAATAAGTAATAATTACACTATATTATCTTACAAAAATGATAAAAAAGAATATATGGAAAAACGTGAAAATTCGTGGTCTACGGACCCTATCGGAAAAAACCGAGAAATAGTTTGGTCCTTTAGCGTTCAGTCGAAATTGAAAGATTACATGATGGAAATATTCGTTCCATGGAACGAATCCAATTTGGTGAGATTGCTAAGTCAAATATTTTCTGGTCGAGAAAGTGTTGTTAAGCTTTTTGATTTTCGGATTCTTAGTACATTGCTTATACGGGATATACGTATATTTATCTTAAAAGGTCAAGCAATAAAAGCTGTAATGATAATAGCATTACCATTACTTTTCTATTTTTTGAATATTCGATTAATTGAAAGAAACAAATCATCAAAATATAATTTGATGAAGATATTTCCGGCTGTACAACATTTTGGAGCTAGAGCTAGAAAGGAAAATTTGTTGCTCGTTCCGCATCGTTTTATGTTTTCGCCAAAAGTCCGAAGGAGATATCAACGTTGCTTGCTCAATCCAAAAGAACATGTTTGGATTTTATCCAGTTCTAAAACAAATCTGAATCAGAAAAATGATAGAATATCAGAGAAACAAGAAACAACAAGTTGGGAAAGCTTTTTGGAGAAGGAATCTAATGGCATCGAATGGGAGATTGATTCATCTTTTAATTCAATTCCAGAATATTGGAAATCTGAAACAGAACCTGAAAATCTTTATGAATGGCAGGAGTCATTACTTTATCTTGATCGAAGCAAAAGTATTGAGGAAGTAGAAAACAAACTCGAACAACTAGAAGTTGAACTAGTTCAAGCAGAAAAAGAATTTGCTATTTCTTCAGAACCAGAAGAAATCATAAATATAGAAAGAAAACGAAAAGTTCGAGAAATCGAAAGCTACAAAGAAGGGCTACGAAGACTAAGGAGACTCCGTAAGGAGACAAAATTGAAGTATTTTGAACAAGAAAAAATATTACAAGAAGAATCAGATCAAGCAAGAGAATCTTTTCCCTTTTCAGAGACGGAAGTTTTTCAAACGTTGTTTGACCCTTTGTTAATAGATGAATCATGTATAAGTATTAATTATAACAATAAACCGAGTGAAAAATTCAAATTGTTGAAAGGGCGACAAGATGCTTTTCAATATTTCAGGGGATTAGAAAAGAATAGAATTGTTGATCTATGGAAGGTTCAAAAATTTCTTCAAAATCCTTCTGTCAATTATGATATTTTACCAGATCGCGAATGGAACATCAGAAAAGACTATATAAACCAATTCAATTGTATTCGATTTATGAAATCGAATTTATCTTCAAGATCTCCCTCATCCTGTGATCAAAATAAAGAACAATTAGCATTAAATGATGATTTCCAATTAAAAAAATTTGTTCTTAAAATAACAGACCAATTTACTCTATCAATAACTAAGCCTAATCTCTATTACCCTAATGATGAAATTGACCTAGATATCGATGATCGTGTGAATGAATTACATTTATTCAACCAGACTCTATTGAAGTCCTTCAATTACTTCTTCAATTCCAAAGATGAATTAACGCATGATTCTTTCCTTCGGGTACTCAATATTTTTGAAAAAAAGAAAACATCAGAAGATGATAACACTAAACAACTAATATTTAATAAAATATTGAGTAGATACAAGATTCAAGCTAACAAGCATGTTGAAATTGAAAAAGCATTTATGAGATTCGATTTCTTGAAGAACGTATTGGCACCTGTTGTATCAAAATCTGATTTGAATGAATATTTCTTAAAAGATTTTGTATTAAAGGATTTGTTCCAGAAGTATTATTTTTTGGAATACCATAAATACTATATGGAATTACAAAGATACTCTTTGGAATTACAGAAAGTATTGAATAAGAATAAATACTATTTGGAGTTACAGAAAGTATTGAATAAGAATAAACACTCTTTGGAATTACAGAAAGTATTGAATACGAATAAATACTATTTGAAATTACAAAAACACTCTTTGGAATTACAGAAAGTATTGAATACGAATAAATACTATTTGAAATTACAAAAACACTCTTTGGAATTACAGAAAGTATTGAATAAGAATAAATACTATTTGGAATTACAGAAAGTATTGAATAAATACTATTTGGAATTACAGAAAGTATTGAATAAATACTATTTGGAATTACAGAAAGTAGTGAATAAATACTATTTAGAATTAGATAAGGCATTCCATAAATACTCTTTGGTATTTCATGAATACTATTTGGAATTACAGAAAGTAGTGAATAAATACTATTTAGAATTAGATAAGGCATTCCATAAATACTCTTTGGTATTTCATGAATACTATTTGGGATTTTCGACTAAATACTCTTTGGAATTACAGAAAGTAGTGAATAAGAATAAATTGGAATCACAAAAAGTATTGGATAAATACTATTTGGAATTACATAACTATTTGGGATATTTCTATGTGGAATTCCATAAATACTATATGGAATTACAAAGATACTCTTTGGAATTACAGAAAGTATTGAATAAGAATAAATACTATTTGGAATTCATCTATTTTCTCAAAACATTAAGTCGCAATTTTAATAATGTAACGCAAGATGCAATTAACCAGCATTCATCAAGTTGGATAATGTGTCAGAAAGAATGTTTGGATCGCCCTATTTTTCGACCTGTTCAGATTAGAAATCCAAATTTTTTAAACACTTTTGTATTATCCAAAAAGATCGAATACTTTCAACAAAGATTAGAATATCTCTTGTCCATTTCCAAACAAAACAATTTCAAAAAGAGAGTGTTAGATCCAATTGAATTATCGACTATTCAACATTGGGGTTGGTTTGGGGATCCCAATGAAATTCATGATACTGAAATTAATAGGATTATCTCGAAGAATATTAATCATTCGAAGATTCTCTGGGCCAAGCTTAATGAAAATGTTTGGGCCAAGTTTAATGAAAATGGCACAAAATGTAAATCAATTCCTAATCTTGAATCCAAACAAACATTAAATGAGAAAAAACCAATAATTGAATTTATTATTGACGTCTTTGATAATGGAAAAAATTACATGGAATTATTGGAACTATTTAATAACGCGGGTCTTTCGGCAATATTTGATAATCAAGACAATTGGTTGAATCCTTTAAAACTCTCTAATCAAAATTCATTGAGAGCTTCTTTTTACAAAGCAAATACCTTTGAATTTTTAGATTATTTACACCGTCCTCGTCTTTTTTATAAAAAAAGATTGGCTTCTTACATGGGAAGGATTCATCTCAAAAATAAGAATGGAACATATGGACAATTATTAAATTTAGTTTTCATTCCTAACAATCTGGTTTCTTCTTCTATTAACGAAATGAGAGCTGTGTACTCAGAGAAAGAAACTATCTCACTCATAAAGTCACAAGTCAATATATTATTGGATAAATATTTATGTGACAAAGTGCTAATTCATGATTTGCATAAATCGTCTAATTTCTTTGATAAATTGAATTCTATTATTCGTAGAAATATCAATTTCTCGATTGAAGATATATCTAAAACTCCTTTAATAAGCGTACAAATTGTCAATTTTGACAAAAACTCTTGCTATCCTTTTTTAAATAGTTCAGATTTAGAAGAAAAGATCTCTAGCCAGTATTCTCAAAATAGTTTTAGTTCAAACATAGATCTTATTCAAACTCAATCTTATCAAGATGATCTATTGTCCGAAATATCTTTGCGAATGAATGCAGAAAAAGCAAAATATAGTTCAACAGAAAGTTTAAAAGATATAATAGAAGACAAAGCTATAGGTGACTTTATGGAAGACGAAGCCATAGGTGAGTTTATGGAATTCAAATCCATAGGTGACTTTTTTGATAAAGAAAAATTAAAGTTAGTATTTTCAAAACTAAAGTGTTTTGGAATAATTTCTTTTAATCAAAATCAAATAAATATTCTTTTTGATCAAATAAATATTATTTTTGAGAAATGGGGTTTGTTTCAAACACATAAGTCATGGTTGTGGTTTTTTACTTCCACAGGGTGGAAATATACTAAAAATCTGTTTTTTACTCTTTTTTCGGAAATAGAAATACCAATAAATAATATTAATCAGTTGGTATCAATCCCGGGCAATATTAGGCAAAATTGGAATCACAATTTGAATATTTTGTGGGCACTTTATCATCAATTTTGGAAAGTTCTAAAGTGGGAATTTAGAGATAAAATTGATCAAATTATCACAATATTGAATGATCAAATTCTCATAATATTAAATGATCAAATTCTCCCTATATTAAATGATCAAATTCTCCCGATATTGAATGATCAAATTCTGCCTATATTCAATCTTATGTTATCCCGCTGGAATATTGACAAATTATTGCAAGAAACAAATGAAGAAGTATTTAAACAAGTACTTCGGGGAAAGGATCTATCAATATCATTTGATGTATGGAAATATATACAAAATGTTCCGGAATATGATATTTTTCTTTATATCTTCATTGGGTTTTTCTTTTATATTTCCTCCATAATTCCTTTATTGTTGATTCAGTTCTATAGGAACTTCTATCTCATCAGAGTTTTGCAGTATAATTCCTACTGCTTTGATAGAGTAGGAGAAATGATTAGATCTTATAAAAGGCTTAGAAATTTTTCTAATTTAAATTGGTATGGTTCTTGGCTTACATTTGTGGACTATATCGAGCTGGACTCGGATCCTGATGATATAGGATTATTGCTACTATTTAAAATTTGGTATGTCAAAAATATTAAATGGTTGCGGCCGCGTTTTCGAGAATGCCGGAAATATAACTCACTTATAAAAACAATTTTGTACGAATTTGAAGTGGATGACTTTCTTTTGAGAGAAAATCGATTGTTTTTACTACAAGAAAAAATATCTCAATTTGAATCGAAATTAACCCCCCCTATTGGTTTATTTCATGAATTTGAAAAAAAAGAACAGCCAGGACTTCTTTACTTTCGATATTTAGCTGAATTTATTCAGAGAGGCCTAACTCATAGAATAGGCTTAATGAATTCCGAATTAAATTCATTGTTTTTAGCAGAAATGCCGATCTTCGCTGCTTTTTATCATAAGATGACTTCCATCCCAATTCGCCCATCCTTATATGACCACGTGAGATTTTACCCACTCTACCCAGTACCGTCCTTTTCGAATCGAATTTTATTGATAGGGCCTAAGGAAACTGGACGATCCTACTTGGCTAAAAGTTTAGCAGCAGATTCTTATTTACCTTTAATAAGAATATCTCCTAAAAGTTTTTTGAGGCAGCAAAAACTTCTGTCTCGCTATGAACCCGAGTATACATCTTCAGCTAAACAATCATACCTTGAGCATGAAAATATCCTCAGGTCTCTCGGCTGGTCAGGCAGGCCAAAAGACGTAGCTGAGAAGGAGTACTATGATAAAAAACCTCATAAGTTTTTGTATGATCGAGTGAATAATCCTAACCCTCCAGAGTATTTTGCGAGAAGAGTAATCCAATTCGTATTTGCACTCAAATTGGCAAAATTGATGTCTCCTTGCGTCATATGGATTCCAAGCATTCATGAACTGAATGATTACTTTTTTATTATTGCATTATTGGTAGAACTCCTTGGGGATCCATATAATCCGATTGATGGTGAAAAAGAAACCACCATCAAACAAAATATTGTTGTTATTGCCTCAACTGATATTCCAAAAAAAATTGATCCAGTTCTAATAACTCCTCCTCGTAGTAAACGAAGATTCGATACATTTATCAATACTAAAAAGTTGCCTGCCCCATATCGAGAAAAAGAATTTCCTTTGCTTTTACGTAACAAAGGGCTCTACTTGAAAAAAGAATGGAACTGCTATGATGAATTTGGATTAACTACGAAAGGCTTTACTATGCAAGATCTAGCAAAACTTGCTGATGAAATATTTCTAATTAGCATGAGCCAAAATACTTCAGCTATAGACAATGATATAATTGGAGTAGCTTTGTATAGATCAAATTGGGGTCCTTGCAATTATAATCTGAAGTTCAGTGAATTTTTTAAAGGACTTCCTTATAAGATAGGAAAAGCCATTATACAAAATAAACTAACGTATTTAAAAAATTCTCTAAGGCTTAATCTAGATTTCGAGGGTCGAAGGGCAAACTATTTGCATCAATGGTATTTAGAACCTTCAATTGCCGGAACAGTTGCGAAAGAGTTCACCGTATTCTATCATATTTTGGGTTGCTTGGCCGGATCAGTAGCGCAAGATTGTTGGTTTTTATCGGAATCAAATAGAGAGAATTGGAGTCCTTTTGATCCTTTCATTGAAAATGATTTCATTCTAGCTTCGAGTCTCTTACAGGGTCTTCTGGAAGAATTTCCATCGTTGGCAATATATCGGGGCAATTCTGATTACATAACAATTGCTCCTCAGTTCAAAAAAGATACGATGCAAAAAGGATTATCTTCTATACTAGATAAAATCGTTTTATCTAAAGAATTAAGAAATTCCTACGGAGAAGAGGATGAAACTTCTATAGTTTGTGATTCTAGGACCTGGCGTTTTAGTTTTATTCGCAGCAATCGATTTGAGCATATAAAAGATATAACAATAGAAAATCCATTATTGGATTATCTTCACCTGTTTGGAGGGTTTCAAGAAAGACCGACCCGTCTTTCTAGCTTATATTGGAAGAAATTTCTAATGTCTGGCCCCGACTTCCGGCCTCTTTATGCTGGGAAGGACGATATTATAGAAAGAAAGACAGCTGCTTTCTGGGAAGCAAAATTATTATACAAAAAGTTTCAAAGGATGGGAATATATCAATTTGACACAGAAGAGTATGCAATGGAGTATAAACCTTTAAATACACCAGTAATCTGTCTAGCTCGTCGATTTCTTTGGGATCCCGTGAGTATTCGCTTTTTAAATAAGCACTCTTCTTTTGAACGAAGAGAACTTTTTCTTCCTAAAGAACTTGTGAAGAGCATTTATCTTACTTATTCTTCAACAAGAGAACTAAATATCAGTATTAAAAAAACGTTGAAGTCTATTCTAAAGCGTAAAAAGGTGAGAAAAATAGCCCTAGGAATAAAAATTCAGACTAATGATGACGATTTACCTCTTAATATTAAAATGGAAGAAAAAGAAAATTTTGAAAATTTCAAACGCTTTCAAGAAATTGGTATCCGATTGAGACGTGTATTACCTTATCCCCAATCGGTGATAAGTGAACGTTGGTTCCGTGAAAAAACACGGGATGATAAATTTAAACAACGTTTGCTCAAGGGAGAAAGGGAAAATATAGATTTATTATCTAATGAATCTCTTACTTATAAAACTCTATCCGAAAGTTATGAATATTTATCAAATTTATTCTTCTCTAATAGAATGTTATTTAAACAAATGATCGATACATTATTAAGAACAAAATGGCTTTCTACGAATGCCATTGATTGTTTATTGGCGGAAGGATTAAATAACAATAAAAAAGCCTAGATCTTTCATTCATTTTGTTCAAATTTGATCGGTCCGAATTTTGCCTTCAAAACTTTTTCAAAAAATCAAATCGAATTGATAAATCTTAATAGTATGCTTACATCAATCAATTCGACTTGATTTTTCAATATGAACAATGGCAATTGAATTACTCATTCAATTGCCATTATGATATTAATAATGGCATTATTTAATATGTATGCCTTGAAGAGGATTCGAACCTCCACGCTGTTTAGCACGACATTTTGAGTGTCGCGTGTCTACCATTCCACCATCAAGGCATTCAAGAAGCTAATTCTATTTCATCGAATATTTGACAATATTAATTGTTTTTTGTACAATATAGATATTGTAGAATATAGATATTGACTGTATAATACTCAATATAGTTGAGAAAAATAGGTTTTTATCGAATGTTTGACAATATTAATTGTTTTTTGTATAATGTAGATATTGTAGAATATTATAATGTAGATATTGTAGAATATAGATATTGATTTTATAATACTAATAATATAGTTGAGAAAAATAGGTTTTTATCGAATATTTGACAATATTAATTGTTTTTTGTGTAATGTAGATATAGTTTAGTTCAATAGTGGAAGAGAAAGTGGATCGGATAGAATATTCTGTTTAGCTTATTAAATTAAATGGTTGAATGGCGCCTTTAGAAATATGTTTTATTTTCTATTAATAAGCCAAGAAATTAACATAAGATAGATATATAATCACCGTTTTTAGAAAAAAATAGCTCCTAATTAAGAATATTCGGTAGGTAGAACACATATATGAGATAAGTAATGATATACTTATAGTGCTATCATATACCAAAAATTATCTATGATAATATATTGATCTATGTAATACAGTTAGGGAGTAGATTCGATGTTGTCGTTAATCTCTGTATATAGATGGTGTTATCTAATGATCTATGCAAGCCAGTTTCTCAATATTCCATAAAATAGAAATAGGTTAGTAATCTAATTCTATAGAGAAATTGTAATATTAAATAAAAAAATGATCCGAATGTTATGTTAATAACGTTAAAATCATAGTTTGTCGGTTTGTAAAGTTTATTTTGAACAAAGGAAATAGAAAATGAATAAATAAATAAATGGAATGAATAAATAAATTCTGTTAATTATTATGTAATATAGCCTAGGGGAGATTAAAACACTATGATTAATTACATCATACCGTGGGTCGGCAGGTCCACGCCGGTTCTATTATTTGGGGTTTATTATGGGTTTTTAGCAACATTGCCAATTGGTCCGGCCCAAATGTATTTTATTCGATCGATGTTGATTCAAAACAAAGTCGTCGACAACAGAAAAATTGTTCCTGCAGGGAATTTGATTCTTAGTGGTTCTTTTGTGGCACAACTGGTGGTCTTCTCATCCATATATGTAGCGCCTATTTATGCGAGTATTTGGAAACCCCATTTGATGACAATCATGCTTGTTCCCGTTCTATTTTTTCTTGTTTTTCAAAGAGCTTTGATTCGGAGATACCCTTGGCTTCAAAATCCGGCAATAGAATTCTTTATTGGAGTCGCTTTACAACTGCTAAACCCCGCCCTTTTCGGTAAATCTATCTATACCCGATTAATTAATCTGATGCTATTCAGATATAGCGGAAACTTTTTATTTCTGCTGAGTACCGCAGCCGGATGGTTGAGCGGACAAATTCTTTTTGTCAAAATGACGAAAATTTTTTGTTCACGGGTGGAAAATGATGTTCCCTTAAAAAGGGATAGAAAGGGGGAACTTTTCGCCTTCAGCTTTCAAATTATTTTCTTCGGCTATGCCATGCTGGCATGCTACGGGAGGAATCCTTCTTTCATCGCTACTAAGTGGAATGATTCAAGGACGTTCATTCAAGGTCCTCGAGAAGAACTTGAAGAATTATCATTAGAGTTATCTGATAAGAAAAAATCTTTTAGGAGTGAGCTAAAGGCACCTAACAAGAAAAAAAAACATAAGAAGCACAAGCCTAAAACTCCTATTAATATTCAAAAAAATGAGGAGAATGCTAATAAGCCGTCCATTCCTTTGTCTCCTTCTTTTAGAACGCTAGTGAGAATTTTATCTTTGGAAGATAAATTGGATACTGACACATATTCAAAATTCTCACCTTTTCTAATCAAAAGGTGGCCATTAATATTGTTTGATTCTAATCGGTTTAACGACCCCCTCCGATACGTGAGTATAGGAGATTATATTCTGCGTGGCCCTGTGAGGAGCCAAGTTGCTGAATATTTCTTCGATATTTGTATCAGTGATGGCCATCAAAAAATTTCTTTCACAGCTCCGCCAAGTATCTCTTTTTTTGCCAAAATGGCAAACTTGGGTGATCAAAGTCTTGATTCAAATCAGGATCACCTTGATGAATGGATAGAAAAAAAATGGGAGAGGAAAACTTCTTTAGGCGAAGAGCTTGAAAATAGGGTGAGAGCTCTAAGCAATGGATCTCCTGTTGTCAAAATTCTTGAAAAGAAAATTCGATTTTCAAAAACAAAAGATAAAAAGCGTCTTTCAGAAGTTGATGATCCTTTACTTAGTGGGCCATTCCGTGGGTCAATGAATCAATTTAAGTCACCTTGGATGCTTTATTCGGAGGAGCACTTGAAAGAGCAAAAAAAGAAACTGTCAGAATCTAAGAACCAGGATTCTACCAATAAGAACCATGATTCTACTAATAAGAACGATGATTCTACCAACCAACGATTTTCTTTAATTCGACCAGAAAATAAAGAAAGAATCGTTCAACCGCGAATCAAACTTATTTCAAAATGGTGGATAGATAAAATTCGTATGGTCTTATTAGAAGAACAGAACAGAAGAAAATGGTTAGATGAATCTACTTTGGAGGACTTAAAGAAGAAATATGATAAAATTTATCCTAAAAATTTATCTTCATTAGAATATGTTTTCAACACATTGGTCCCGGCGCCTTTAAAGAAAAGAATAGAAAAAGACATTGCTTCTTGCGAGAAAAAATTGTTAACAAATTATTTGTTGCATATTTTTCTTGAAACTACGGGTACCAAATGGGAATTGCTTCTTAGTGTTCTTCCTACCGAGCAGGCTTTGCTTTATGAGCAACTTTTTTTTATTAATTCGGACGGATTCTCAAACTCTCAAGTATCTATGGATATTGAAATATCAGAGAAGGATATTCTTAAGGATTTTGCAGATATTTTAGAAGAGGATCGGCCTTCTTCTAATAAGGAACATACTAAGGATAAAAAACATAAGAGCGATAAATCAAATATTCATCTTGATGAATATTTCTTTGAAAAGGAACAATCTGAGCAAGATATGAAGGATTTCGCAGATTTTCATGAACTTTATGTCCTTTATAGCAAATTAATAGAACAGGAAAAAACCCGTCTTGATGATTACGAACCTCGAATCCGAGATTTTAACAGGTTTGTTGTTCCTAAATTGCCCTCTACCCTATTATCTGGAGTTCACGACCCTATAGCTGTCAAAGATTGTCTCGAAACTCGCCCAAAAAAAGCTCGGCAGTTAATAATTATAAAGCCCTTTGACAAGCTCGAGGAACTGGAAAAGAAAAAACAGGAGGAAGAACGAAAGAAGAATGAGGCCTTAGAAACAACAAAAAAAGGGTTGTTTAAACCTTTAAAAGAAAAAGTTATTGAAGAAGAAGAAACTTTTGAACAAGAAGAAGCGAACAAGGAAGGGGATGAAGAAGAGGATCTTGTATCCAAAGATATATACGTCTTTAGTTATCCTTATGAAGGAGATTTTCGTCGAGATTTGGTAAAAGGAGCTGTCCGTTTTCAACGACGAAAAGTTTCAGCAATCAACCATTGGATACCGAGACCAGAGTCGATTCTTTTCGGGAGACTAAAATCAATGACTCAAAAGTCACATCACAAACCTGTGCCTAAGAAGGACGAAAAGAAAAGAATAACTGCAAGATCCCGAAGATTATACGACAAATTTTTGGAAAGACGCGAAAGACGAAAAGAAGATCGTCGTCGCCGAACACAGCAAACCTTCGACGGGGAAGTTATTCACTATGTCAGAGCTGCTCTCTTGTTTACTCATACGTATTTAAGGAAACGATTGTATTTCCCTACTTTGATAATAGCTAAAAATATTGGTCGTACTTTACTGTTTCAAGTTCCCGAATGGGAGCAGGATTGGTTCAACTTGGAAAAGGAATCATATCTCAAATGTAATTATGATGGATATGAATTGACGGACCCGGATGTCCCGAAAAAGTTCCTAAAAGATTACATCAAAGAAGGTATTCAAATCAAGATTGTATATCCTTTTCGCTTAAAACCTTGGTATGAATCTAATTCTGCTAACATTGAAAAAAAAACAACAGGATACTTAACTATCTATGGTACAGAAATTGAATCACCTTTTGGTAATCCACCAAACGTGCCTTCTTTTTGGGAACCTATTGGCGAATGGATTTGGAATTATACGTCCGATCGGGCAAAACCTATTATCGAACCTATCCGCGAATTGATAGAATTGATACAAAAGAATAGTGAGACGATAAATGAAAAAGTTAAGACAAAAATCAACCTAGATACTAGTAAAGAAATCAACCTAGATACTAGTAAAGAAAGCAAAATTATTCGGACTAGGCCTACGTCTAATATCCAATTTTCTTTAGAAATAGTAGAAGATGAACATGAACCATTTTCAATCCAGATGGAGCAAAATTTGGATCTTCCAGATCCAGATGATTGGACAATCACAATGAATGATCGAATCAACCAAATGAATGAAGAATATCGCTTCAATCTAGATATTTATAATAAATTGAAAGCTGATTTTAAACAGAGAATGGATCAACCTTCTCCTAACATAAAATCCAAATTGAAAAAAGAGTGGATTCGAATCAAAATTTGGCGTTCGTGTTTACAAAAGAAAAGTCTTCGCTTCATCAGGAAGAAATTGCCGTTCTTTATGAAAGTTATTCATTTTAGGGTGAAATTGCTACTTATTGATCTCAAAATAAGTATGTTCAATATGATCGAGTCAAATTTGGAATTTTGCATGCAATTGAGTAGAAGTTTTGAAACAATGAAAAAAATATTCAATAGCAATCATCCAATTAGCAAAAACGTCGAATCCAAATGCCAAGGAAAAGAAATTTCCCAAGCGTACGTTTTTCATCAAATATGGAAAGAAATAAGAAATATGAAAGGATTCTATGCCCAAGATTTACTAGAATCAAGAGCATCGTCTCCTTTTATCAAAAAAAATGTGAAAGAATTTTTGGACTCACAAGGAATATTGGATTGCAAGCATCCTAGAGAGTTAACGACTAACCATTGGAAGCAATGGTTAAAATGGTGTGCTGGCTACAGAATAGATCGACACAGAAATAAAAAACGTAAACATGTTATTGGCAACCGGTTGGGATGGACTGAATTTGCATCGTTTTTGGGAGAGAAGCGCTTTGCCTCTTTTATGACACGACTCAAGAACCGGATCAAACGTCACAGATATGATCTTTTGGCATATAGTTATCTGGATCATATGAAAGAGAATAATCACGGACCCGCAATTCAATATATACCGGAACCAGATTATCAAGCTATTACTAATTTTCAAAATCCCGGTTCTTTCAAGAAGAAGAAGAAGAAGAAGAAGAAAAATGATTCTTCTTGGAAAAAATTTTTTTCTTCCAAAAAGAAAAAAAATAATTGTGATTCTTCCAAATCCAAAAAGAGGAATGTCGATTTTTGCGCGGCAACTAAAAAAACCTATTATAAGAAAAGTCGATATTACAAATTCCAATTCTGGTTGTTCCCAGATCTTAGAAAAAAAATCAAAAATGCAAACAAACTTGGTGACGTTTTTCCTCCGAATATCATAAGAAGACAGATTGAAGAAATGTGGAAATTTCGAGAAATCCAAGTACCAAAAGATTTTGATGTTGATGCTTTCGTTATAGAAAGTCTTCGAAAGAAAGAAGAGGAAAGGCGAAGCAAAGCCGCGGCTCTTCAAGAACTTAAGGAGGCCCGAAGAAAACGAAAAGAGGAGAGACTTAAAACAAGAGAAGAACGACGCAAAAAATTAGAGTCGGCCACTTCTCCAGAAGAAGTCGATAGATTGACAAGGACATTCAAACTAGAAGATGACCAAAACAAGAAGGAAAGAAGGCGGGAATCAAAGAAAAGACTTCTAAAGGAACAGAGAATTAGACAACTAGCAAAAATAGCTGCCCAAAAAGCTAAAGAGCTCAAAAGAGAAGAGAGGAAACGTAAATTGGCGGAATTAAGTCGGAAACGTAAATCTTCGAAAAAACCAAAAAATTCGAGAGATTTTCTAGTTCGAGACTTTTGTAATAATTATTATCCAAAAATAAATATTGATAAAATCAATATAGAAAAAGAAGAAGTCCGAATGGCAATAAAGGAGATTATTTTGAGACAAGATGCTAAGAAAGCGTCACAGGGTGATAAGAAAGCATGGGACCGAGTTAAATCAAAATTGGATGAGAAATACAAAAACAAAAAAGTAGGCAAACCCTCCGAAACCAAGACCAAAAAACCCAAGAAAGACGATGAACAAGAGATAGATTTTAGAACTGCCAAAACTGAATATCTGAAAGAACAGAAACGCTTGCAACGGGAGGCAAAACGCCTTGCAAGGGAGGAAGAGTTAAAGGAGGAGATGAAACTTAAGGGAGAAGAGGAACCAAATTTAGAAAAAGAAAGATTAGCCTATCGGGAAATGGCCAAAAATATTTATACTTGGAGAATGAAATTCGAGCTCGAAAAACTGCCGCTAACTCCTTGGGTTTCCAAGTTCAGAAATGCGTCTCGTTTTTTTGATAAGAAAAAATTAGGCGGCGAAGCTGCGGTAGCCAGCTTACTTTTTCCATATGCCGAAAACGGAGATCTTGACTTAGAATTATTGGAGACTGTATTGTATCTCAAAAGTGTCTTCCCGAAACATAATGATATACGTAGAGTTTTTTGCGAGGCAGCCCGAAGATCTATGCCACTTGTACCGGGGTACTTTAATGACCGATTCTTTGTATATAAAATTGCAAGTCTTTTATTCAAACTAAAGAAGAAAAAGATTAATGTCAATCTTTTTGATAGATCTCAACGCCGAATAAATGAAAAAATTTCAAGTTCTTTCATTTTCGAAGATCTTTTTCTTCCAAGACGTCGCAGAGAATTTCGAATTTTGAATCTTTTGAATCTGGAAAACCATTTGGATGAGAGTGCAAGATTCAGTAGTCAAGAGATACCAAATGACCAAGGTCTAATTAAAAAAAACGAACATCTGATCGTAGATACAAGGCAAAAGATAAGACGTTTTCTTTGGCCTCGTTATCGATTAGAAGATCTTATTTGCATGAATAGATTTTGGTGGAATACCAATAATGGTAGTCGATCTGCTATGTTGAGGGTACGCATGTATCCTAAAATAGATCATTGGGAACATATTCAAAGTAATTTGTATTTTCTAAGGCTAAAGCACAGTTTTATTTCGATAAGAGAGATTGTTCAAAAATTTGGAAATCATGCCAAAAGTTTATTGGATACGAAACAGTCGCCGATTGCTGGACAAAACGAAGTTCTAAATGAAGTAAAACATAAAAAAGAAGACTCTTTTTGCAGCATAAGTTCGTCCCTTCCTTCTGACCCCTCCCCGTACAATGAGCTTCTTACGATACTCAGAAAAATAATAAGTTCGCTTAGAGATTCTATTAGGGAATGGATAGGTTCACTTTTGTGTAAGCTTAGAGATTTTCTTATCAAACGGATAAGTTCGCTTAGAGATTCTATTAGGGAATGGATAGGTTCACTTTTGTGTAAGCTTAGAGATTTTCTTATCAAACGGATAAGTTCGCTTAAAGATTTTATTATCAAATCAATGAGAGAACTTTTCTCTAAACTTAAACTTCAATTGAAAAGATTCCTAAATCCGCTTAAAAAGAAACTGAGAAAATTGATAGATCCGCCCATAAATAAGTTGGAAACTCAACGTATCAACTTTATAAGGTTTCTAAAAAACCTTATAAATGAAATTAGAGTGAAACTCGTCAATTTTCTAAGTTCCCTAAGAGATATAATAGACAGACTATTAGTTAAGCTAGAAAAACCAAAACCTAGACGTTTCAGTCGTTGGATAAGTCGTTGGGAGAAAATCCAAAACTCGAGGGTTATTTTTGTTATTCAAAAGTGTTTAAAGGCATATCAATTTTATGATCTATATCGTTGTTTAGTTGAATATTGGAGGTCTTCAAGAAGGTAAAAATCAGTTATATGGCTGGTTGCTTTAGTAACTTACTAAAGCAACCAGCCATAGCTGTGTAAGCCTATTCCCAATAAATCAACGCCTAAATAACATGTCCAAACTAGAATAAATCCTAGAGAAGCAACAATCGCCGGTTTTTGTCCTTTCCAACCCCTGTTTATTCTAGTATGTAAATATATTGCAAATAGAATCCAAGTTATTAATGCCCAAGTTTCTTTTGGATCCCAGCTCCAATAAGATCCCCATGCTTCGTTGGCCCATACTGCCCCGGAAAGTATACCTATAGTTAAAAGAGAAAATCCTAGACCAATAGTACGGTAACTTAATTGATCTAATTGGTTAGTAAAGACCCATTTACGATAATTTCTAAGTGAAAGGTAAAAAGTCTGTTTCAATTCTTTTTTTTCTCGGTCGTGTGAATACCAATTTTTATTGAAGAAAAAAGAATTTTTCACATTAAGAAAAATCTTTTGATTTATTTGGGACGCAATGACCAATAAAGATATGGATGATAAGGATCCACATAAAAGAGTTGCATAACTGAGCAATATCATACTTACATGCATCATTAACCAATGAGATTGTAAAGCAGGTACTAACATTGCAGATTCTTGCATTTTATCCGGAAGACCTAAAGTAGCAAAACCATGAGTTAACATAGCACTTGGCGCGGTGATTGCACCTAACCACCAAACATACTGGCCCCGTAGTTGTATAACTATATGAATCATGGAGGAAGTCCATGAAAGGAACATGAATGACTCATACAAATTACTTAACGGTAAATGCCCCGAATAGAGCGAACGGGAAACTAATACTCCCGTTATACAAATACACGTCACTATCATGCCCTTTCCTCCTGAATTACTTAGTTTTTCACTTTTATAAATTAAGGTTCCCCAATAAATAAGAGTAATCACAAAAGTAAGAGAAAAAGAGACATGAGCTGATATATGTTCTAGAGTTATAAATATCATAATAAACCCATTTATTTTTTAATATAGGATTCGTTTCGTAAGAAAAAGATAAAATCGATTGATATGTAATAAATCATATTGACATAGATCGAACAATGATAGTCATTTACTATATAGGTACTACATATATAATAGATATCTATAGATATTAGATATGGAAGGGATACTAACCTATAGTATCTTATTGACAATAATGCCGCCACTCGGATTCGAACCGAGATGCTCTAGCGCTGCTGCCTAAGAACAGCGTGTCTACCAATTTCACCATGGCGGCTTTTTTTCTCATATATCTAATATATTCTATCTGACCTATATTCGACTATCTTTGTTTGCAAGACTGCTAGCACAAAAATAGCCTAGTTGTTTTTTTTCAATATCCCACGTTCGATGTTGGTCATTATAACGGAGTATGACGCAGTTTGGTAGCGTGCCACTTGGGGATGGTGGAGGCCGTAGGTTCAAATCCTTCTGCTCCGAAACCCATAACTAATTTTTGAGGAGATAAAGGCTGCTCAGGCCAGGGAGGTCTAGTAGGATACTCACGATCCTTGGGGTCTTTACGATGATGATGAAAACTTTCATCATTGTCATGACCAATTTCATAGTCATCATCATGACCAATTTCATAGTCATCATCATGACCAATTTCATAGTCATCCTCACTATAATCATTGTCCTGACCAATTTGATAAATATGATCATAGATATCATGATTGTTAGAACCCATTTGATGGTCATCATAATTGTCATAAAAAGACCATAGATTTGGAAAAGACATTCCTTCTACGCCTATTTCATCGATAAGACAAACACCTTTTGCGTCCCCTGGTTCCAGAAAAATATCTCTTTCTAAGAGACTTTCAATTAGTTCGGGTTCTTGCCTTGTCCTTCTTATATAAGTTTCCAAAATATAAGTCCGCAGCAGGTTCATAAACTCTGCATCGGAGCCGGATTCGTCGTGGCGACGACGATCATAAGGAGACATATGAGGTTGATGAATCATCATACGACCGTTTTCGCTTAATACTCGTTTAGTAAACGCCCCCCCGTGTAGAAGGAAAGCTCCCATTGAAGCATTTAACCCGAAGCCTGCTGTAGATACATCCCCTGTTACGAATTGCATAACATCATAAACAGCTACTCCCTGTAGCATTCCTCCACCTCGACAGGAAATAAAAAACATGAAGTCTTTTGTTTGATCTTCTTGATTTAAATAAATCATGCATTTCATTATTTGGTCAGCAGGTTGTTTTTCTAGCGCTCTACCTAAAAAAAGGTATCTTCCAAAAAAGAGTCTGTAATATAATTCCACCCACATTTCCTCTTCTTGGAGGTTTTCTTCTTCTGGTTTTTTTTCTTCTGGGTTTGGGTTTTCTTCTTCTGGGTTTGGGTTTTCTTCGTTTTGGTATTCTTCTTCGTTTTGGTATTCTTCTTCGTTTTGGTATTCTTCTTCGTTTTGGTATTCTTCTTCGTTTTGATATTCTTCTTCGTTTTGATATTCTTCTTCGTTTTGATATTCTTCTTCGTTTTGGTATTCTTCTTCGTTTTGGTAGTCTTCTCCTTCTTCTCCTTTCCCATCCCCCAGATATGGAACTTTTGGAATGTTCGTTAAACTCAAGCTCATTACATACTTACTTACTTACATACTTACTTACTTACTTACTTACTTACTTACTTATTTACATACATCAAAAAAGCTACATATCATCTTCTTCTTCCGAAGAAATAAGAAGCTGTATAGGTATTATACAAATTCTATTTCCAGGACAAATTGGATGTTATAATAATCTTTCATGATTTTTTTTTGTGTACTCTCTATTATTAAATAGAAAAATCTTTACATATTCTTCATTATTTATTTGTCTATTTATTAAATACAAATAGACAAATATATTGTATAAATCTCTTTTTTATTATTAAAGGGAAAAAAAGCTGTCCAATCTCATATTCTTTTTTTGGGATTGGACAGCATAGTAAGAGAAAAAAAAATAAAAAACCTTGGTTTTTTTCCATTATGAGTTCTGTTGGTAGGTCCGGGATTGGTCCCGTTGTTATCATCCCATTCTTCTCACCGAAAAAGCTCTTTTAAATAATCTCGTTATTGATATCTTGAGCCACTTTTCTCATTTTTTTTTTCTTTTTATTTTTAAAGAAAAAATAAATATTTATGGGTCTTTTTCTGGTGCTTGCGCATTTTAATTTAAGAAAAAGAAAAAGACGTTCATCATTTGCTGCTTAGATTGCAACAGAAGAATAATTTTGAGTTTGTTTGAAAGATAGGCCATAATATTTTATATGACGACTCTATTCGTTGTTTCTAATGCTAACATATAACCTGTACGATTCTACATAAGAAAAAACTTAATGTCATAAGAAATCATTATTGCTAATACTATTTAGTATTAAACGTATGTATGAATCCAATACGGAAGTAATAATGGTTTAGCTATAGTCTAAACCGGTAACGCTAAATAGAATTAAAATGCCGACTATTCAACAACTTATTAGAAATGCGAGACAGCCGATAAGAAAAAGAAAAAAATCTCCTGCTCTTCGAGGATGTCCTCAACGGAAGGGAGTATGCGCTAGGGTGTATGTGCGACTCGTTTGGATCAGAAGCTGAAACGGACCAGGAAATTGAACAATAGTTTTCTTCTGTGAAAAAGTACAGATCTATCAGTTTCCTTGTACCGGGGAAAATGAAATTTATGGTTTAAATTGATGCAAATCCAATCACCTTTACGTAGGATGAAAAGCACTTCCTCATTGGTAGCGAATGGTCATCAATCCATTGAGCGAGGAAAAAAAGTAATTTAAAAAAACATAAAGATTATGTTTATATTGCTGCGAGAACGGACAAAAGGTCAGCTATCTTGCGAACTCTCACAAATAGATGTCGTTACTGTATCTATAAATCTTTAGAGTCTTTATAATTCGGGGGGGAAGAGTAGAGCTAGAGATGGTAAAATATACAAGTTACCAAATACTCATCTCATATCTTAGGGCTCCGGCGTATAGAGAGGACCTTACCGTTAGAGAAATAACCATAGAAACGAAGAAACCCATAAGAGAAAAATAAAATAATAATAATATATATGTATATTTATTATTTTGATTACTTAAATGCAAGGTCCAATCCCCTGCCTACTTGGAAGGTGCCTAACTGAAAGGAATTATGGTTGGGAAGGTTAGAGTAGCAAAAGCCATTGGAGTCGTATATTTTATACATTAGAAAAATCAGTTTTATATTACTTAAAAGAAAAATGATTGATCAAAAAATAGATTAGTCATCTATGAAGAATCAACTTCAATGACCAGAGTTAAACGTGGGCATATCGCAAAAAAACGTCGAAAAAAGATTCTTGCATTTGTATCAGGCTCTCGGGGAGCCCATTCAAAACTTTTTAGGACTGCTAACCAACAGAAAATGAGAGCTTTAGTTTCCGCTCACCGAGATAGAATTAAGCGGAAGAGAGATTTTCGTCGTTTGTGGATTACTCGGATTAATGCAGCATCCCGTGCTAATGGATTCTCCTACAATAAATTTATACAATTTTTATACAAAAGGCAGTTGCTTACAAATCGTAGAACACTTGCACAAATAGCTGTATTAAATAATAATTGCTTCTCTATGATGGTAAAAAATATTCCTGTATTATGAAATAGTAACACCCAATCTCCCGGGGAAATTCTCCGGGAAACTAAAGACAGTACGAAAATGAATTCGGAATGACTTGGATAATGAAATTATTCATTTTATTTATAGAAATAGGAAAAAATCTGCACTATCTTTGTTAGATATCCCAGCTCAAATTAAATGGAGGAGTCTTAAGCTCTAATTACTTTTGAATTGAAAGAAAGAAAGGGTATCAAAGATAGAATACGAGCTTGTTTAATAGCTCTAGCTATTAAGCGTTGTTTTTTCAACGTTAATCGATTCCTTCGACGAGATAGTATTTTTCCTTGCTCACTAATAAATCGACTAATTAAGCTAATATTTTTATAATCCATTTGCTCTCCAGGCTGAATTGGCGATAAACGTTTTCGAAAAGAATGCTGATTTGGAGAAAATCGCTTAGATGCATTTCGAAAAGATGACTTAGATCTATTTCTAAACTTAGATCTACTTCTCAATTTAGATCTACTTCTCAATTTAGATCTACTTCTCAATTTAGATCTATTTCTAAACTTATTAGATCTATTTTGAAAATATGGTTTATATGTATTCCGAAAAGATGGCTTCATTTTATTCATAGTTTGTTTTATGAACCTTTCAAATACTATTTATTTTGTTTCAAAATATTTCGAAAAGAAATATTGACAGTGACATATTTAATCTATATACAAAGATAAAGAAATAAATATCTTCAATATATATTTCTGGGCAAAAATGTGAGATTCAATCTATTTTTTTATTTCTCCATGAATGGTATGCTTGTAACAAGAAGGACAAAATTTATTTAATTCCAATCGATGAGGAGTATTGCGGCGATTTTTTCGAGTTGTATATCTGGAAATACCCGTTGATTTTTTTTCAACACTGTCTTGGGTACAACTAGTACATTCTAAAGTAATCGTTATTCTTACATTTCCACCCTTGGCCATATAACTTACTTTTGGTATTGTATCTACTTCTTTTCTTTTCAATTTGGAAAAAAAGAGAAGAAAGGGAAAGGGATAGAAGTTGTCTTAAAAATGATTAAAGATTTTATTACGAGAATGAATTAAGTAATAAAATCTTTAATTAAGATTTTCAAGTAGTTTACTATTTGAGGAACTTTTAGATCTATATTTTGACTTTTATCTTAATCCTAACTTCACCCTCCCCTTCTAAAATTTTATTTATCCAAGAAGAAAAGGAAATGAATCTAACATCATTTTTTATTTTGGGTTCGCAGGAAAGCAAAAAAAAAATGAAAGTCAAAAAAAGGGAAAAGTCAGAGCATCTGGGAAAAAACGATTTATCTCAATTAATAAACTGGATAAAAATACCAAGCATAAAGTAGCTAACACAGGCGCTGTGGAAAGATATGTTTTTATATCTTGCATTGTTCGTAAGTTCTCCTTCTCAAGAATGATAGATATATCATATGGTCAACTACACCCGTAGTTTACGACTATCTGCAAACAGATATTTGTATTTGGCACAAATTCCTTTTTTTTTTTTACAATATGATAGTAAAAACTATGTAATAGTAAGCAACCAAGTACTGTCAATAAATAGACATCTTCTAAATTATATGTTCGGTATATACAGTCTATTCACGTGCGAAGGTAGATAAATGTGGAAAACAAAATTCAATTTTATTAATATAAAATATATATATATATATATATAAAATACTCACGATTAAAAGGGATGTAGCGCAGCTTGGTAGCGCGTTTGTTTTGGGTACAAAATGTCGCAGGTTCAAATCCTGTCATCCCTACCCTTTTTTTAATCCTAAATCTTCCATAAAAAAAGTAAAAAATCGAGTGATAGTTATTAATTGTTAATTCAATGAAACATCGAAATTTTTCTTTCAAGAAAAAAAATAACGAAAAAGCGCTCTTAGTTCAGTTTGGTAGAACGCAGGTCTCCAAAACCTGATGTCGTAGGTTCAAATCCTACAGAGCGTGATCCTGTTTTTTTTTTCTTTTTTCTGATCGATCTTCTTGTCACTTAGACTGAAAAAGCTAATGGAATCTAATCCCTCAGAATCAGTAGGAGACCCGTTCATAATATGGTCCTAAATCAAATATCCAATTTATCGCCGCGTCGGTACTGTAAATATGCAGTTACAAATAATCCAGCCAAAGTTATAGGAATTAGACCTAACACAATTCCGGATAACAAAACTTCAATCATATATATATATTTTTTTTTTTTAGAATAGGTAAGGATTAATAGCTAATCTACATAGTACCTCAAATTGACTTGGAATCTCAATTCCTATTGAGGTTATTTTATATTTCAAATAAGTTCTATACTGCTTAACCCAATGAATAAGACTGAGGTGAAAATAAGCAAAACTAATAAAAAACCAAAATAACTAATTATAGTAAGCATGGAAGAAATAAATAAAAAAACAATGATTGATACGTATTTTTGTCAGGCAATTACCTCAATTTATTCTTTAGGAGTAGAAAAAATAGTTTAAATAAATAGATACAAAGTTAGCATTGAATATCTGATAATGATGTTATCAACAAACATAGAGGAAATATACAATAAAAAGATATTCTGTTATAAAAAAAGTAAAAATGAAATCCCCCACCTATAAATAAAATAAATACCAATTGTGTAGTAATTTAATTAATGATCCTACTCCTTTTCTATATTAAGTAAAATTATATTGCTATGTTAGAAGCAGGCTAGCTATACTTAGTATACTTCAAATATACCCTTGGTATCATATTGACAATCAAGCAAGGATTGTAGAAAATATCAGTAGTTTTCCATTTCCTGATCTCTTTCTTTCATGGGATCAATTTACCCTTGATTTTAGAATAATATAGGGAGCTTAGCATGTCTGGGAATACGGGAGAACGCGCTTTTGCTGACATTATTACTAGTATTCGATACTGGGTTATCCATAGCATTACTATACCTTCTCTATTCATTGCGGGTTGGTTATTTGTCAGTACTGGTTTAGCTTATGATGTATTCGGGAGTCCTCGGCCAAATGAGTATTTCACAGAAAGCCGACAAGAGGTTCCATTAGTAACTGGCCGTTTCGACTCATTAGAGCAACTCGATGAATTTACTAGATCTCGATCTTTTTAGGAGGTATTAATGACTATAGATAGAAGCTATCCAATTTTTACAGTTAGATGGTTGGCCGTTCACGGGCTAGCTGTACCTACGGTTTTTTTCTTGGGATCAATATCAGCAATGCAGTTCATACAGCGATAAACTTTATTATAAACTAAATCACGGAGCTATTTATGACACAATCAAACCCAAATGAACAAAATGTTGAATTGAATCGTACTAGCCTCTATTGGGGGTTGTTACTTATTTTTGTACTTGCTGTTCTATTCTCTAATTACTTTTTCAATTAGGAACAGTAATAATATTTTTTCTTACCCAATTGAATTTGGTCAGATCTAATATTTCTATGTATTATTATTTATGCATGCCTCATGAATACTTTTTTAAAATGTGAAAGGAAATAATAAAAATGGGCGGAAGGATCCCTCTTTGGTTGATAGGTATTTTAGCTGGTATTCTCGTTATTATTTTAATAGGTTTTTTTTTTTACGGTTCTTACTCCGGCTTAGGTTCCTCCTTGTAGCGAAAAAACTGTCTTCTATTATGATAAGAGATAGACAATGTAAGGAATACTATAAAAATTTAAGCAAAACTCTGAAAAGAGATAAAAAAGATATAGAAAAATGAAAACTTAAAAAATAAAGATAAGATCTTACCCTTCTTTGAACACAAAGAAGGGTAAGATTTTATCTTTACTTGTTATGTTTTTTTTTATCAATTATAAAATAAGCGAAAATAGCAAGCCAAGATTACTCAAATTTCTCCTTTCTTCTATTTGTTTATTTGTTTTGAATATGATAAATGAAAGTGAGAAAAGATAACATATATATGAATATTGATTAATATTGAATATCGCGCATAACTAGGGAATTCACTCCAAAACTCCAAGTTTGTTCCGGAATAACTCATTATTAAAATAGGCAAATATTTATTGAATATCTCCTCATCCTTCACAATATATTCGAACAGAGGGAAGGGGAAAACAAAGGATTCTGGAGAAGTATTACTTTATTGTTGCCATTTTGATTTATTATACATTAATTGCGTTAATCATTCATAAGATAGAGATTCAAATCTTTTATGCGCCTAAAAATTCATTTCGACCAATTGAACTTTCTCAAATTGTTTCTTTTTAAGAACCAGAAATATCTGTGCTAAAACGACAGATGCTAAGAATAATAAAAGACCTTGAACACGTAAAGGATCTTGAAGTACTATTTCTGCATTTTCCTGACCAAATCCACCTACATTAGGGTTATTCGTTAACGACTGATCCGCCTTGATTAATTCGCCTTCTGAAACAAGAAGTTCCGGTCCCGGAGGTACAAAGTCTACCACTTGTCGACCGTCTGATGGATTATCAATAGTTATTTGATATCCACCTTTTTCTTTACGCGCAATTTTACTTATTTTACCGGTTGCTGAAGCGTTGTACACTGTATTGTTGCTTTTGCTCCCATCGGGATAAATTTGTCCTCTTCCTCTATTACCACCTACATATATGGGATATTTCAGGAAGTGAGCTGTTTTATTAGTAGCGGGATTTGGTGAAAGGATGGGAAACACAATTTCACCATATTTTTGACCAGGAATAGGACCTATTATTAGAATATTTTTTTGATTGGGACGATAGTTCTGAAAATAAAGATCACCTATTTTTTCCTTAATCTCAGGAGAAATACGATCCGGAGGAGCTAATTCGAAACCTTCGGGTAAAATAAGAACAGCTCCTACATTTAAAGTTCCTTTCTTGCCATTAGCAAGAACTTGTTTTATTTGCTTATCATAAGGTATTTTTACAACTGCTTCAAAAACGGTATCAGGAAGCACGGACTGTGGAACTTCAATCTCCACAGGTTTTTTAGCCAAATGACAATTGGCACATACAATACGCCCAGTTGCTTCTCGAGGATTTTCGTAACCTTGCTGTGCAAAAATGGGATATGCATTTGCAATAGATGTGCGAGTCATTATATATATAAATATTAAGGCGGAAATTGATTGAGCTATCAACTTTTTCATCCAGTCATCATAAGTTTTTCTATTTTGCATGGTTCAATTTTTTGTTACAATTCTTTTATTTCAAATAAATGGTAGTAGGTAACTATGATAGTTACCTGCTTGCAATTCTGCTACTATATTAAACCTAAAGCTAAAAAATAAGAAGTATTGCCCGGGTGAGAAACCATTTGTTATTCATTCATCGAGTGATAAATTACTACAAGTGAAGGAGATGTACGATTCAAACGACGGAAAATCCAATATTTGAAAATTGTGTCTAAGATGACTGGAAAAGTTGAAACAAGACCAGATATTATTCGTTCGTTATGGACAAATCCATAATTTTCGAAGATCCAATCGATTATCAATTCCCAACCATGGGGCGAGTGAAACCCAATACATAGATCGGTTGCTAAAAGAATAGAAAAGGCTTTCATTGTATCGCTTAGGCTGTAGAAGACTTCTTGGATCCAAGAATTTAGAATGCCAAGTTTCTTCTTACCCAGAATGAGACAAACACTTAAAAAAACCAAACCTATTAGATTTGCTATTAGATGTGAGATGATTTGGATACAATCTTGATTATATATTTTCACTAATTGGATCATTTTTTTCTGCATTTCTACACGAATATCTTGCGAATGCGTTTCCGAAGAATCTTCCATCATTATTTCTAACAGGAAGAGTTCCTCTATTTTTTCAAACTTTTTGATAGTGTCTTCTTCTTTTAAATAATCAAAAATTTTTTTTGATTGACCAGTATTCCACCAATTTGTAACCCAAGGTTCTAAACCGTTCTGTAATGAAATTGAAATTCCCCAAGGCAATACTATTAAACATGTAAGATATTGTAGAGAAGCTAATGCTTTATATTTGGCAACTTCCAATTCGTGAATCGTTAACGAACTCGATTGGCTCGTTAGCTCTGCCCAAAATCTGAACAAAGTACGAATTATAGAACGAGGTATGAGATCCATAGAATTTTTGCATAATTATTCGACCTCGAGAGATCTTTCGGTCGGATGAGGGATGGTTTGTTCCGAGTGAGAAGTAGAGTAAAAAAGAAAGGATAAATCCTTTAAAATCGTTTGTATCTGGACTAATTGAGTTTTGAATTCTTGACCCGAAGAATCGCTTCAATTGGCAAATAAAAGAAATGAAAGTTTAAGTCTAATAATACCAATTTTGTTTTCTTTGATACATATAGGAAATTTATTTATTCGAGCGCATATGTAAAAAAAGGTGTAAAAACTATAGTCATTTACTTCATTGTATTCTTTTGAGATGTTATATCCGTGTTTATTAAAATCTTTTGTCCCTTTCTAATAGATAAAGAATAATATGGAGTTGAGTTTTTGCTAACTGCCAAAAAATCTTATGGTTCCATAAGTAACATTTTGTGTTGGTGGAACATAAACTGACTATATGGTCTTTCCCCCTCATTTCAAAATCCTTCAATGGATACGCGCAAAAAACGGGCTAATTCGGCAGCTTTTTGTTCCATTTCGCGCAAGGTCAAATTTTCTTCAGTACGAGTTAAGGGGATGTCTTGTTGGCCCTTTATTTCCATATAAATAACACGACGAGGAAATATACCTTCTTGAACTTCCATTTTGATCGCCTGAATATCCTTCATAAGAAATCGGAGGAAAATACGACGATTTCTTCCGGGAAATCCCCAGCGAAAAAGGCATACAACTCCTTCTTTTTCATCAAACTTATTATAACCACTACCCACATTGCATAAAATAGTGCACCACAAATAAGAGCTAATGAACAGACCTGCAATCCCATAAAAACACATCACAATTCCTTGTGGAACAAAAAGTATTTGCTGAGATGACAATAAGGGTATCAGGTTCCTACCAAGGTAACTTGAAATTCCGACCACAAAAAATCCTAGTGAACCCAAAAACAGGAGACAAGCAAAAAAAAAATTGCTTATTTTTCTAGACCCTTTTATGGGTTCTATCCAGAGCCATTTGGATCGACGATTCATAACAAATTACGTCCTATTTAATTTGAGGGATTGAACAAATTTTGACTCCCATCCAGAAGTCACTCTCATAAATTGGCTATATTCATAAACTAGCCATATACATATAAGCATTTCACAAAAAGAATAAATGTCTCTATTCAAATGTATTATATAAGCATATCTTGAAGTAGAAGTAAGAAATTCACACACGGATCTAATATGTCTCATACATATGATACCATATACATTATATATTTTTGTTATTTATCATATATGAATAGATCTATAATAAGAAAAAAGGTTTCAAATATCACATATCTATATTGATGGATCATATTCATTCATAAAATTTCGTCATTTTGAATATAAAAGTAAAGAAAAAGCATTGTAACTGCTGGAAAAAACAAGCCCACCAAAGGTACTAAGAGAGAGGGGAAGCTGTTGATTATCATATCAAAAGTATATTAAGTATTTTTTTTATCTATTACAAAGATAGATTATAAGATCAAATGAGTAATAGGACCAAATAAGCGGACGTGTCTTTCTTCGTAAAATACCTACTTTTGTAAAGTAATTTATTACTTTACTTTGTAAGATATAAAACAAATGGGACCAATTACCACATTGTATATTGGTAGCTATAAATGATAAAATAGATCCGCTTCTCAATTCTATCTTTTAAAACTCTTTTATTAAATAGATAGATGTTCACCTTTGAGACAAAGGTCTAATTTCATAGCATAATCTGTCTCTAATGCGAGAAAGTTACATAGTATGTATTTTTTCTTATAAAGGGGTATTTTCATGGGTTTGCCTTGGTATCGTGTCCATACCGTCGTGTTGAATGACCCTGGCCGGTTAATCGCTGTGCATATAATGCATACAGCTCTAGTTTCTGGATGGGCCGGTTCTATGGCTCTTTACGAATTAGCAGTTTTCGATCCATCCGATCCTATTCTTGATCCAATGTGGAGACAAGGTATGTTCGTTATACCTTTTATGACTCGTTTAGGAATAAAGGATTCATGGGGTGGATGGAGTATAACTGGAGAAACTATATCTAATCCAGGTATTTGGAGTTATGAAGGTGTAGCCGGGGCACATATTGTGTTTTCTGGCTTGTGCTTTTTAGCAGCTATCTGGCATTGGGTATATTGGGATCTAGACGTATTTTGTGATTCCCGTACAGGAAAACCTTCTTTAGATTTGCCTAAGATTTTTGGAATTCATTTATTCCTCTCAGGAGCAGCTTGTTTCGGATTCGGAGCATTTCATGTAACGGGTTTGTATGGCCCTGGAATATGGGTGTCTGATCCTTATGGACTAACTGGGAAAATACAACCTGTAAATCCGGCATGGGGAGCTGAAGGTTTTGATCCTTTTGTTCCGGGAGGAATAGCTTCTCATCATATTGCAGCAGGTATATTGGGTATATTAGCAGGTCTATTCCATCTCAGTGTTCGTCCTCCCCAACGTTTATACAAAGGATTACGTATGGGGAATATTGAAACTGTCCTCTCCAGTAGTATTGCTGCTGTGTTTTTTGCAGCTTTCATTGTGGCCGGAACAATGTGGTATGGTTCCGCAACCACTCCGATCGAATTATTTGGTCCTACTCGTTACCAGTGGGATCAGGGATACTTCCAACAAGAAATAGATCGACGGGTTCGTGCCGGTCTGGCTGAAAATCTAAGTCTATCGGAAGCTTGGTCAAAAATTCCTGAAAAACTTGCTTTTTATGATTACATTGGGAATAATCCAGCTAAAGGGGGGTTATTCAGGGCGGGTGCAATGGACAATGGAGATGGAATTGCTGTTGGTTGGTTAGGACACCCTATTTTCAAAGATAAAAAGGGACATGAGCTTTTTGTACGTCGTATGCCTACCTTTTTCGAAACATTTCCAGTCGTTCTAGTAGATGAAGAAGGAATTGTTAAAGCCGATGTCCCTTTTAGGAGAGCAGAATCCAAATATAGTGTTGAACAAGTAGGTGTAACTGTTGAATTCTATGGTGGTGAACTTGATGGAGTTAGTTTTGGTGATCCTGCTATAGTCAAAAAATATGCTAGGCGTGCACAATTAGGTGAAATTTTTGAATTAGATCGTGCTACTTTGAAATCGGATGGTGTTTTTCGGAGTAGTCCAAGGGGTTGGTTTACTTTTGGGCATGCTACATTTGCCCTTCTTTTCTTTTTTGGACATATTTGGCATGGTTCTAGAACTCTATTCAGAGATGTTTTTGCCGGTATTGATCCGGATTTGGATGCTCAAGTAGAATTTGGGGCATTCCAAAAATTGGGAGATCCAACTACTAAAAGACAAGTGGTATAATATGCTATTGCTCTGCTTGTTAATGCAATATTGAGAATTTGCATCTCAGGAAAATCTTTTGCTTTTGATTTCACCTTTTTCAAAATGTTGTAATTAGTACGAAAGCTATCTCTATTAATTATAAACTACGATCGAATTTATGGAAGCATTGGTTTATACATTCCTTTTGGTATCGACCTTAGGGATCATTTTTTTCGCTATTTTCTTCCGGGAACCCCCCAAAGTTCCCGATAAAGGGGGAAAATAATTTCCTATTTTTCTAATCCTTTTTCTTACTTTTACTTATAAAAAGAAAAAAAAGATCTTCCCGATCGGGAAGGTCTTTTTTTTCTTTTTCAACTAGTCCTCGTGCTCTTCAAAAGGATCTCGAAGTTGTTCAGAAGGTTGTCCAAAGGCGGTGTATAGGGCATAACCGGTAAAGCTAACAAGTAAACAAGATATGGAGATAGCGACTAAGGTTGCAGTTTCCATTGGTAGGTAATCCTATGTATGTATATGTACATAATAGTATACAAAGTTAATCAAATCTCAACCAATACTCTTTTTTTATGGCTACACAGACCATTGATGATACTTCCAGAACCGGACCATTACAAACTACTGTAGGAAATTATTTAAAACCACTTAATACAGAATCTGGTAAAGTTGCTCCCGGATGGGGAACTACTCCTTTTATGGGCATTGCAATGGCTCTATTCGCAATATTCTTATGTATTATCTTGGAAATTTATAATTCTTCCATTTTATTAGACGGAATTCCAGTTAGTTGGGTCTAGAAAAACTAGAAAATCTACCCGGATCCCGAGTTAAAAAAAAAAGAACTAAAGAAAAGAAGAATGTTAAATAGCTTCTATTTTTAGGTTATGACGTTCTGGTAGTTTGATCGTGTAATTTCTTTTAATTTAAGGATTTTTGGAATTATGGGTGTGCGACTTGTTATAAATTGATCTCTATTCTAGTACAGAAAACGGGTCTGTTGTCTTTATAAAATAAAGACGGTTCTCCTACCTCGTTAGATATTGCTCTAATCATGAATATCCGGAGCACGAGGTATATAATTCAATAAAATCTGAACTATGGTTTATGTCTGTTTTTAAAACCTCGTGACCAAGCTTCTCGATAATTTGAAAGATCTATCTTCTTCTTTATACTGATGCTCACCAAAGAATCAGATAGTATTCCATTTTGATTAGTTAGCTTAGTAAGTAACAATGAAATGCAAAGGTTATAACCCATAAAACCTTTTGAGTAATTTGAAAAATCATCGGGGTGAAATGAAAATCTGGGGTTTAGATTTATTCATCTATTGAGTTGAGATCTCGACAAGATAATTCCTATGGATCGTTTATACTAGTTGTTCTCTAAGTGATTTATATTATATCACGAATAGGATAAAAGATCGTTCAAAAGGCCTATAGCGATTTATTTCGCATAAGAATGAGCCAACTTGAAATTTGAGCATTAATCACTATGAAATTTTTTTTTCCTTGTTATTGAAGGAAATCATGGATTATTATGAATCCTCTTCCTTCATACAAAGAAATGAAATATCTATCAAATATTTTTTCTTTTTTTTTTACAAACCATGTACTTTGTTCAAAAAAGTATTTTATTTGAGTGTTCTTGTTTAAGCCGTATGAAAAGAAATTTTCATATACGGTTTTCAGAGGGGGGACTTGAGTTTACCTATCTCAATAAAGTATACGATTGGTTCGAAGAGCGTCTTGAGATTCAGGCGATTGCGGATGATATCACTAGTAAATATGTTCCTCCTCATGTGAATATATTTTATTGTCTAGGGGGAATCACACTGACTTCTTTTTTGGTACAAGTAGCTACCGGTTTTGCTATGACTTTTTACTATCGTCCCACCGTTCTAGAAGCTTTTGCCTCTATTCAATACATAATGACTGAAGTGAACTTCGGCTGGCTAATCCGATCGGTCCATCGATGGTCGGCAAGTATGATGGTTTTAATGATGATTTTACATGTATTTCGCGTTTATTTAACAGGTGGATTCAAAAAACCTCGCGAATTAACTTGGGTTACGGGTGTAATTCTAGCCGTATTAACCGTATCTTTCGGTGTAACCGGTTATTCTTTGCCCTGGGATCAAATTGGTTATTGGGCAGTCAAAATTGTGACCGGTGTGCCTGAGGCCATTCCGTTAATAGGAACTCCTTTGGTAGAGTTATTACGCGGAAGTGCTAGTGTGGGCCAATCGACCTTAACCCGTTTTTATAGTTTACACACTTTCATATTACCCCTTCTTACTGCTGTATTTATGTTAATGCATTTTCTAATGATCCGCAAACAAGGTATTTCAGGTCCTTTATAAAAAGGAAATATACATTTTGAATCAGTATTGAAAACCTATTATTTTTCTAATAGATCATTGCCGCGAAAAACATGTTTCTCGGATTTCTCCTTTCAATTATTAAGTATTATTAAGTATATTTAATACAAAGAATTGAAGTAGATACTGATCTCAAATGGAGAAAATGGATTATGGGAGTGTGTGACTTGAACTATTAGTTAGGCCGTGCAGATCAATTTATAGGATCTGCCATATAAAGATTCAGATCGAAATGTGTCTCTGTCCCAATTTTCTTTCCAAAAATAAGAGGTTTAGAACCTGGGCAAAAGGCAAACACTTTGTTGTGTTATAAGAGAATTATTTCTATGATCGAATCCGAATTAGGCTCCGTGAGATCCAGGTAATAGTAATAACATTTCAGAACTAAAATTTATTACCTAAATTTATCCTTTCCTTTTCATAGTATGAAAATGCATGCATTTCCCTTGCGTTTCAATACGGTAAATTATCGGAGTAAAGGAAGGGATCTAAAGAAGGAAAAAGGCCAGATCAGTAACAAGTCAATACCTTGTATGCAAAATACATTGTGAGGGTCTAGATAAACACAGATTACAAGGAATAAGATGATCCAAAAGGCATATTGATCATGATCAAATTTGTGAGCTTACTTGGATACTGAGCATACGAAAAAAGAAAATTATGAATTTTCCATAGATCTTCTTAGTTATACTGATTCTAACGATACGTCGTTCATCATTTTTATTTAAACTATTGCTCGAGCCGGATGATCAAAATTGGCATGTCCGGTTCTTTCGGGGGATAGATTCATTCATAAAAATCTACTTATCCCAATAACAAAGAAACCTGACTTGAATGATCCTGTATTAAGGGCTAAATTAGCTAAAGGCATGGGACATAATTATTATGGCGAGCCCGCTTGGCCCAATGATCTCTTATATATTTTTCCAGTAGTTATTTTTGGTACTATTGCATGTACCGTAGGTTTAGCAGTTCTAGAACCATCAATGATTGGTGAACCGGCAAATCCATTTGCAACTCCTTTGGAAATATTACCCGAATGGTATTTTTTCCCCGTATTTCAAATACTTCGTACAGTACCTAATAAATTATTAGGTGTCCTTTTAATGGCTTCAGTACCTGCAGGACTATTGACAATTCCTTTCTTGGAGAATGTGAATCAATTCCAAAATCCATTTCGTCGTCCAGTAGCTACAACAGTATTCTTAATCGGTACCGCAGTAGCTCTTTGGTTAGGTATTGGAGCAACGTTACCTATCGATGAATCTTTAACTCTAGGTCTTTTCCAATTTGATACAAATTAGAATATCTTAATATAGGGGAGGAGGGAAATCTTTTGTTTATATATCTAGGGAGTAGTTGCTTTAAGATAAATGGTCTCTCCCTAGATATATGTTTTTTAAAATGCTTTCATTTCTAATATTATTACTACTATTATTGTAATTACAAAATGGTCAAAAATCATTTTACATATTTACTTTCTAGAAGAACTTAGAAAAAGGGGTCATGAATGGGGAGAAAAAATAGAAATATTAGAAGTCTAAACCGGATTCCCCGGTGAATCAATTCCAATATTTCGTATCAATTCCAATATTTCTTTGACAGATTGTTTCCCAAGATGTTTTATTTTCATTAAATCTTCTCCACTGTAATTCAAAAGGTCTGATACTGTATTTATATTTGCCTTTTTGAGACAATTATATATCCTAGTAGAGAAGTTTAATTGGTCAATATACATTTGATTGAAAACTATTCTCTTCGTATCAGTCGATGTATGCGAAATAGGTAAGTAAGGAGTAATATTGTCGTTTAGACTGTTTGTTCCATCGCTGTTCTCTTCCTTTGCATTTAGAAAGGGAAGGAAAAAGTCAATTAAATTACGAGAAGCTTCATCAAGTGCTTCTCTAGGAGCTAATCCTCCATTCGTCCATATTTCAAGAAATAGAATTTCTTGTGTCTCATTTTCGCTCCAATAGGAGTGAATACTGTAATTTACATTTTGAACAGGGACAAAGACAGCATCTATAGGAAAAAATTCATCCTTATAATTGGAATTATTTGGATTTTTAATAATATATCCGCGGCCTTTTTCAATTTGTAATGATATATCTAAGGTAATTGATTTGTTTATGTTAGCTATATGTTGTGTAGTATCAATTATTCTCACAGAAGGTGGTAGTATGATATCTTCAGCGGTTACTTTTTTTGGTCCGACAACATGGATAGATCCTTCTCGAATTCCGTACGCATCACTTCGAAGTACAATTTCTTTTAGATTCATCAAAATTTCATGTATTGATTCCTCAATACCTATTATCGCGGAATATTCGTTTGATATATTGTGAAATTTAGCACGTGTGATACATGTTCCTTCTACTTCTCCGAGTAGAACTCTTCTTATTGCACTGCCTATTGTATTAGCTTGACCTTTGCGAAGCGGAGATAAAGTGAAACGACTATAATTAAAACGCTTACTCTCTGTTCTGGATTCGACGCACTTCAATTCTGGTATCTTTATTGAGACTGATATTTCATTCTGATTCATAATATTATTTTTAATAAATGATTTAATCATTTCTTTCTCTTTCAATTTATTCAATTTTTACACACGTCTCCTTTTGGGAGGTCTACATCCGTTATGTGGCACAGAAGTTACCTCATAAATATTCTTTATTTTTATACGACTTTGATAAATAGCTCGCAGTGCTGGTTCTTTCCCCGGACCATTGCCACGTAGCATAACTTCTGCTTCTTTCAGAAGACCTTGATTTACTAAGGTATGAACAACATTTTCTGTTGCAATCTGAGCAGCAAATGGTGAACGTCTTTTTGTACCTTTGAATCCGCAAGAACCGGCAGAAGACCAAGAAACCGCTTGCCCTTGTGTATCTGTAACAGTAACAATGGTATTGCGAAAACTTGTTCGAACACAAATAACTCCTTTCAGTATTCGATGTTTAGTTTTACGTGGCAAAAATCTTCTTGTAACTCTACGTGGCACATATTTTCTTGTATTTTTTGACACAAATTTTTTCGTATTTTTTGACACAAATCTTTTCTTGTTATAATTTCTGATCAATTTTGATATTTTGAAGTAAAAAAAAAAAATATTCTAAAATAGATTATAATCTAATAATATGAATATGACGCCGAAATTTATTTCTTTTTTTTTTTTATAATTTCTTATAATGGGAATTATCCCTGTTTTTGTTTATGCCTTGGATTGTAACAAATTACAACAAGGCGTTTCCGTCTACGAATTAGGCGGCACTTTTCGCAAAGTTTGCGAACAGAAGCACGTATTTTCATATTTGTGGTCCTTTTTTGAATACTAAAATCTTTTGTTAATGGGCCTCATCGGTAGCATCATCCTTTCGTTTGACGGGATATCTATATATTATACGTCCCTTGCTTAAATCATAAACAGGTAATTCAACTCTTACTCTATCTCCCGGTATTACTCGTATTGTTCGACATCTCATTTTACCCGATATAACCGTTAAAACATCTACATCATTATCTAGATGGACTAAAAACATAGCATTAGGATATGCTATGGTAACTACGCCATCAATAGTGACAAAATTCTTTTTGGTACTCATTTTTACTAGCTTTTCACTATATTATTAAGTTTGTTTATTACCTAACTATGACATTAGATTTCTAAAAGAGAAGAATCATTTAATTAAATAAAAGACGTTTCATTTTTTTTTTTTCGTTAATATCTTTTTTTTATCAGCTATTACTAACTTAATAATATTCATTGAGTATAATTGAATTATTTTTTTTGTCAGCTAAATTTCTGACAGTGAACATTCAATTCAATTATGATCAATAATTTTTCTTTTGATAATAGTAAATTACTTATTTTTTATAGCATTGCAATATTGTAGGCAAAAATGCAATCTAGGCATTTACTTTTTGTTTTGGAGTTACCAAAAAATACATAATAATTCTCCTCCTATTTTTTTTTGTCGAGCTTCTCGATCAGTCATTATTCCTTGCGAAGTAGAGAGGATTGCAATCCCCATTCCACCTAAAACTTTAGGTATTTCTCGATAATTAGAATAGATTCTCAGACCAGGTTTGCTAATACGCTTTGAAGCGGTTATATATCTCTTTTGCGTCCTTCCCCTAGATTTTGAAGTTAAAACAAAAAAATATTTTTGACCTTCTCTATGTTTCCTAACATCCTCTATAAAGCCTTCTCGTAGAAGAATCCTTGTGATGTTCTCGGTAATAATAGTAGCCGCCACTCGAACTGTTTTTTTTTTTACCATGTCAGCATTTCTAATATAAGTCATTAGATTAGCAATAGTATCGTTACCCATGACGAACTAATTCTTAATAATTTACTAAATATAAAGGCATGTTTATCTTTTTTTAGGAATATGCCTGACATTACTTTTACATAATTTATCAGTATTTATAGTACTTCAGGAGCCAATGAGATTATTTTGGTGAAATTCAATTCTCTCAATTCTTCAGTAACTGAACCAAAAACTCGAGTTCCTCTTGGATTTCCTTTCTGATCAATGACAACTGCTGCATTGTCATCAGATCGTATTATCATTCCATCGCTACGTTTAAGTTCTTTACACGTACGTATAACTACGGCTCTAACTATTTCTGATTCTTGCAGAGGCATATTAGGTGCTGCTTCTTTAATTACAGCGATGATAATATCGCCAATATTAGCGGTGTTACGATTACCTGCTCCTAGCACTCGAATGCACATTAATTTTCGGGCTCCACTGTTGTCTGCTACATTCAAGTAAGTTTGGGACTGAATCATTTTTCCTCCAATTGTTACCTCGGCAGAAAAAAAGGTATTTATTATCAAATAAATGATCTTTTTCTGCCAGAAATATCTCTTTGGTTCGGCATTATTTACGCGAACTAGTAATAAATTTAGTATGTATAGGCATTTTATATGCAACGATTTGAAAAGCTGCTCTCGCTATAGTCTCTGATACTCCACTTATTTCATAAAGTATTCGACCTGGTTTGACGACGGATACCCAATATTCCGGAGATCCCTTGGCTTTCCCCGAACCCATACGTATTTCTGCAGGTCTCGTTCTAATAGGTTTGTCAGGAAATATACGTATCCATATTTTTACGCCGCGACGGGCATAACGAGTAATTGCTCGTCGTCCTGCTTCTATCTGCCCAGATGTGATCCAAACAGGTTCCAATGCCTGAAGAGCAAATCTACCAAAACAAATGCGATTACCCCGAGAAGATATTCCCTTGATTCTTCCCCTATGTTGGTGACGAAATTTCGTTCTTTTTGGGTTCTAGTCGATGGTTGTATAATATAATACTATTTTAATTCCATCTCTATTTCAGAACCGGATATGAGAGTTTCTTCTCATCCGGCTCCTTGTGAAGAATCTATGGGATCATAAATAGTGAGGTCCTAGAAATCAATCAGTATTGATTCATTACACATATTAGTTATTCATATTAATATGAGAATACAAATACCTCTATATGTCCAATAAGTATCTTACAGGCGAATATTAACTCTAAGTTATTTGGGGTTTCCTTTTGGACTCCAATGAAATTTATTCTTTATTGGTTTATTTCGCCATCCTATCCAATGAATGATTAAGATTTCTATATGATCTTATGCAATCACAGGTTCCATCGTTCCCATAGCTTTTAAATGGCTGCTTAGGTATACCCTCTGCAATGGAGTTCTTATTTATAGTCTATTATAAGAATCAATTTTCTTAGTTTCCATTGATCCGAAGCTCTTTTTAATAAACTGAATAGAAATAATCAGGATAATTCTTATGCTTTATCACACTGCTCTTTGAGGGTGATTTATGAACCATACAATACTGTAAGGAAGAAGATTTCATTTTCTTTTTTTCTCCTTCCCTTTTTCTTTTCTTGCATTACCAAAGACTCTTTTTCTCTTTACGAGAGATATAGGTTTGTCTCTTCGTGTCGTGGAAAAAAAGGTCTTTCGTTTCTTTGATAGAACTATCTATATTTAAATAACTAGCTTATTGGATCTTAGTCAAATATACTAGAGACCAATTTGTTTTTATTTCGAGTTCCCTATCATTAATTTTAGAAAAGAAACAAAAGCTTGATCTCAACGAGTCGCACACTAAGCATAGCACTGCTCCAAGATGTTTAATAATTTTTATTTGATCTTATAGAATTTAAGATTTATGATTGGTTAGATTATAGAAAGATATTGCTCATCTTAAACAAAGATCCAAATTTTTATCCCTAATACTCCATAGACGGTTTGAACCGCATAATAACAATAATCAATTTTAGCTCGAAGGGTCTGTAGGGGCACTCTACCTTTCATAGCCGATTCTTTCCGGGCTCTCTCAATTCCGTTAAGACGCCCTTTAATTTTTATTTTAACACCTTCTACATCTGCCTTTTCAGCTAGTTGAATAGCTTTTTTCATTATTTTTCTTATTTCAACTCTCTCCTTTAGTTGTAGAGCAATATATTCCGCAAGAACTTTGGGTTCTCTATAAGGTGTATCCACTTTTTCTATAGAAATGACAAGTTCTCTGTTTACAGAATTAAGCATACTTTGTACAAGCATTTTTTGTACTTCCTTTCTTAATTCCTTCATTTTTTCTTTTTTTCTTGGCGCTTTTTTTTCGATAAACAAATCGACAAATGCAATATATATATTTACCGAAATCAATTCGGTCTGTTTCAGAATCTCTATACGTGTAATTCCTCCATAACTAGAATTGATAGAACTTTTGATATGTTTTACATAATTTTCAATGCAATTATATATTCTCTCATCTTCTCGTAGATCTTCGGAATAATCCCTTTCTTCAAACCAAAGGGAATAATGGTTTTGAGTAAAACCAAGTCTAAAACCAAGTGGATTTATTTTGTTTCCCATACATATTTTTTTAGTACTTTAAGTAGTAGTATATTTGCGGCATAAATGGATCATCTATTTGGATATTTTGTTTCTATTTAATGTTTCATCGTACTGTTATGTAATCGTGAGTTGAATTACCCCAATAATGTATCGTAAATTAATGTAATACTTATATGACAAGTGGATTTCTGTATTTGATAACCACGACCCCGAGCTCTAGGTCGAAATCTTTTCAAAGTAGGACCTTCATTCACTTCAGCCGCAAGGACAGCTAAATAGCACTTATGTATACCCATAAATGAATATGCATTTTCGGCTGCAGAAACAAGTACTTTGAATATAGGCTCACATGCTCTATAATCCATGAAAGACAGTATCACAAGTGCCTGTACATAGGTAGAATTACGAAGTAAATGGGCTACTCTACGTGCTTTATTAGAAGACATACGTACATGTTTAGCTACAGCTCGTATTCTTATAGTTTTTGTTAAATCTAAATCCCTATTTTGAAATATCAATTTCATCTTCATCCTCCATAATGAATTAATGTATACTATTTACAACGAGACTTTTTTATTTATCGTTTCTCTCTCTCTCTTTTTTTGTGTGTGTGTGTTTTTTTTTTTTTATTTTTGTTGCTTTTCTCTTATTTTTTTTTTTTTTCGTTTTTCGATTTTTTATCCTTTTTCGCATGTCCCTGGAAAATGGAAGTAGGTGCAAATTCTCCTAATTTGTGGTTTATCATACCATTTGTTATAAAAATGGGTAAATGTACCTTTCCATTATGAACAGCAATGGTATGACCAATCATTGCGGGTACAATGGCAGATCTACGGGACCAGGTTACTATTATCTTCTTCTCTTTAATCATGTTTAGATTATCGATTTTACTTAACAAATCATTAGATACAAAAGTATTTTTTCTTAGTGAACGTGCCATGGTTAATTAATTACCTTTCTTTTTATTGATAGAAAATAAAAATGGATTTACAACTATTCCTATTTACGTCGACGAAGAATTGAAACATCGCTATATTTATTTCTCTTCCGACTTTTTCTTCCAAGTGCGCTATAGCCCCAAGGAGTCAGGGGTTTTTTTCTGCCAATTGGAGCTCGTCCTTCACCACCCCCATGAGGATGATCTACAGCATTCATAACTATTCCTCTTACTTCAGGACGTTTACCCAGCCAACGTTTTGACCCAGCTTTACTTAAAGTTCGATTTTTCCATTTAACGTTGCCTACTTGTCCAATTGTTGCTGAGCAGTTCTCAGATATTAAACGAACCTCTCCAGATGGCAATCTTAATGTGCTCAATCGGCCTTCTTTTGCGATCAATTCTGCCACAGCACCCGCTGCTCTAGCTAATTGTCCGCCTTTTCCGACTTGTACTTCGACATTATGTATAGTCGTGCCTAAAGGTATATTGGTTGAAGTAGATCTTTAATTCGTAAAAATCCCTTCCCAAACTGTACAAGCCTCTCTCAGGGCATACAGCTTTCTGGATGTGAATAGAATATGATTATTATTAATCTATTTGTATATAGAGACTTAAGATGAAGTGCATACTTTCAATTCCTTATGTCCTTATTCTGTACATCCTAGGTTTCTTTATTCCATCATCTGGCTTATGTTATTTTTTCATGTAGCATTCAGAATGAATGACTTTATTAAATTACGTTAATGCTTTCGCATCTTCCGGATAACGTAGGAGGCATTTTAAATATCAATTTTTTTGATAAAAAAACTATTTGTCACTGTTCAGCTTCGAATCTGCCTTTGACCATCAAATCAAATGTGAGTTACTTGTTTTTCTCTTCAGAACAAGGGTTCCTTTACCTTAGTTGTTTCTGCTTCAGACAATTAAGTCTTCTCCATATTATCATATCTCTGGAGTCAATAATTAATTCAGAAACTATTGAACTCAATCACCCGCTGTTCTTTATCCTCAGTTTCCCTTTGGGATTGATCCCATCAAAGTATTTTAGTTGGATCAGTGATAGATTTTAAGGTTTTGCTGTAAACCCAATCGGTTATTTCCGATTACGTACAATTAATAATTCAAACCGCACTCAAAGGTAGGGCATTTCCCATTGATATGGGGGCTCTTGCACCGGAAATAATAGTATCTCCAATCATAATCCCTCTCGGATGCAAAATATATGTCTTTTTACCATTTCTATAGTGCACAAGACAGATATATGCACTTCTATTAGGGTCACTCTCTATTGTTACAATTTTTCCCAGTATGTTTTTTTCACTCCGTCGAAAATCAATTTGACGATACAGACGCTTGTGACCTCCTCCTCTATGACGTATGGTAATAATTCCACTGTTATTACGACCTTTCCCACAACGATGCCAGCCAGAAGTCAATTTCTTTTGTGGATGAGATTGGACTTTTTCATCAAAACTTGATAGAGATTTATCACGTGTGCCCGGAATCAAAGTCCTGTACGAACGGGTGTTCATGTTTGACAATTCCAATAAGTTTCATTTTGAAGGAAAAAGTGGAATAGAATCACCTGGTTTTAGTGTAATAATAATACGTTTATAATGCATTCTATGTTTCATTATTTGTTTTCTATTTCCTCTTTTTTCTTTCTTTTGCGGAGGTCGATAACTATTGACTCCTATTACTTTAACATTGAAGAAAAGTTCAATCCAATTTTTGATCTTTGTTTTATTTGATCCCGAATCGACATTTAAAATATATTGATTTTTCTCAAATAGATTAACACTTTTCTCTGTAAGTACGAAATCTAGGCATTGAACTTCATACATAAATATTTCTCCTTTGCTATCATTTACAAATAAAATACAAATGCCTATATCCACCTTTATTATAGTTCAATAAATAGAATTAAACTATAGTTATATATGATACTCTAGTTGCATAGAAAATTCTGTTTTTAAGATATTGTAATCGACTTCTATTGAAAAGAAAAAACAAAATCGATAAACATTATCTAAAAATGGTAACATATTTTTTTTCTCTCAAATTATTATTTGTCTTCTTCCTTATTAAATAAAATCATCCATCATTGTAGAATCCAATTCCTCTAATGGATTCCTTACTAGCTGTAAGTAAAGAATGTTTGTTATTAGCTTTTGTATAACAAGGCTTAGTGGTTTGAATTTAAATGAGTTATTTCGGTACCTTATATCATCTGGAGCAGTTTATAGTCCTTAAGCAGATAGTATAATTCTACCTCTATTCTTATTAAGTAATTAATATCCTCTATCAGAGAGGAAAGGTTATATTTCAATGATCTCCAGGTCATTATTAATATGAATAAATATTGTTCGATTTACATGTTTGTTTTTTTTTTTTTTTAATATACTTGATCTGGACCTGAAGGAAGGCTAAAACATTAGCCTTCCTTATATTCAATTCAATCCATCCCAACCTGAAATTCAATTCATTACTCACCTAAGGGAAATTTTTTTCTACCTGACCTGCCTAAAATATCAGCTCTCGTTATATTCTAATTCAACCCATCGCAACCTGAAATTCAATTCATTACTCACCTAAGGGAAAATTTTTCTGACGACAAGGTAAACCACTAAAAAGACCATAAATCTACCCACTTCTCATTACCTCCTTTTGCCTCATTATTAATAAATTATATTATATTGACTTTTGTCAATTAAAAAAAGAAAAAAATACAAAAAGAGATAAAAAGAAGCAAGCTCTTAGCTGGTCATCTTATCTTATACGTAGGATATAGTTATATTATAACTACAATTATACGAAATGTCAACAAAATATGGCAAATTCATAATTAGACCATTTTTTTTTAATTCCTATTTAAGTTTCAAATTCAAAAATGATTCTGACCTTTCAATCACTCAACATGTATAATTCAATTATTTCGCTCAGAACATTTTTTAAAAGAGCTCGTGGAACCATGCTATCAAACATTCCAAAATCAAATAAAGAATCAGATATTTGATCTTCATCATCTACTATCTGATTTAATGTCTGTTCAATAACTCTTTTACCCGCAAATGCAATGTATGCATTTGGCTCGACAATCGTGACATTAGCTAACATACCAAAGCTAGCAGTGACTCCACCAGTTGTCGGAGATGTAAGAACTGAAATATATGGCAATTTTTTTTCCTTTTGATGTGTATGCAACACAGCAGCTATCTTATTCATTTGCATTAAGCTAAAACTTCCTTCTTGCATACGAGCTCCGCCAGACGCACACACGAGAATTAATGGAAGAAGATGCTCAGTAGCATACTGTATTAAACGGGTTATTTTCTCACCCACTACCGATCCCATACTGCCTCCCATGAACTGAAAATCCATAACTCCGAGTGCGACAGGAAGACCATTTATTTGACCTATGCCTGTTTGAATAGCGTCGGGTAAACCTGTTTCTTTTTGATAGGAAGTGTTATAATCGTCATAACATTGTTCTTCTGTTTCTATAAATTCGTCCTTTCCTAGATTAAGTGTACTCTTAATTAGTTTTACACCAGCGTCGACATACTCTTTTTCTTCTTTAGTTAAAGAAGCATAAGTTAAAGGATATTCTTCTTCAATATCCTCAGTATCTTCAATATCCTCAGTATCTTCAATATCCTCAGTATCTTCAATATCTTCTATATAAGTTTTTTCGTTTTTCTTACAAAATTTTTCTTTGCTATCTAGTGCTAATGTAGAAAAATTTTTCATTATCTCTAGTAGATATAGAAATAATATATCAATCTCAGTATCTTCAGTACACAACAATAAATTATTGTCACAATCTTTTTCGTTTTTCTTGTAATGGAGGTATAGATTTTCTATTTGTCGATATAGTGGATCATCATGTATGAGATCATCATGTATGATATGATCAATGCTATTATCACACTCATAGCGATCTTGTTTTTTAACGTATTCTACTAGAATATCGGAACCGAACCGATAGAATTCTTCTCCTTTAAGTAAACCACAACAACGAAATTTAAACCAATATTTAAATTTTTTCAAAACCAGATATCTTTCCATCAAACATATCGCCGTATGTTTTCGCAACCATAAAAAGTAATTTGTCTCTGGATTATTTCCTGGATAAAAAGGAAATAGTTTTTTTATTTTCCTTGCTTTTCTTTTTTCTTCCGGAAAATCAAGTTCTATTTTCACTAAGTTTACCGCCGCTACTTTCAAGAACTTATCTTGTGATAGTAATTGTTCTTTTAAATTGGCTAATTGTTTAATTAATTTAATTAGGAAGGTCAAATTTATGAAAATTTTCAATTCAAGCAAATCCATTAAAGATTGTACAGGTTGAATAGAATTTTCTAGTATAGCCAAAAAAGTATTTATACTTTGATCAGTTTGATCGAATGCTGCATCTATAAAATCGTGCACAACATCTATTGACAATAGAGATATAAGTTCATCATTTTCAAATGATGTATCTATATTTAAAATACGCATGAACCATATAAGTTGTTCATCATCTTTCAAATCTTTATCATCTAAAATAGATGAAAAAATAGATAAAAGCGCAAATCGCTGTAATTCATCTGTTATTTTTTTATGTATTTCAAAAAGGACAAATTGAACTGTTTTCAAACCTGTATCAATAATATTTTGTATTATTTTTATAGTTTCCTTTTTTTCTAAACTCAGATATTTTATGAATTTCTTTTCTAATACAACCTTAACGATATTAACAAGAGTAATATTGTATCCTACTAATGTTTTCAACTCATTTTTTTCTTCGTGAAAAAATTCAAAGTAAAAATATTTGTCATAAATTATTTTGTACAATAAAGTTGAGACCCTTTGAACCATTTTGATGTCAAACGTCGTATGCTGTTTTTCTAAAACATTTGTACTAGAAAAATGAATGTCCATAGGACACCAAGTGCCATTATCAATTAATAATTCAATTCGCTCTGAACTAGTCATCTGTAGCGTTGCCCCGCATTCCTCACAAACACCTTTTTGTTCTAAAAAAAATTTTTTATATATAACGGTCTCACAATTCTCGCACAAAAACCACAAATGTTTAAAACGTTCCGAATTCAATCTGTTTTCTACAGGTTTTGTTTCGTCGATATGTTCAGAATCTTTGTTTTCTTCACACATTTTCTCAGAATCTTTGTCTTCTTCACACATTTTCTCAGAATCTTTGTCTTCTTCAAACATTTTCTCAGAATCTTTGTTTTCTTCACACATTTTCTCATATTTTTTCTATTCTATATTGTTACATGTACAACTTAACTTTTAATAGACACAAATAAAAACAATCATACTTTAGCTCAGTTTGGGTGCGAGCTAGAATAGATTGCAGGCCCTTGCCCCCCCGGGCCTGGATCTATTGATCCACCGACCCCATCGAGTAATCTAGAATATTAGATATTAGACAAATACCTTTCCTCTAGCCGAATTATTCTATTCCCATCCATTCGGTATTCGGCTCAATCTTAAAAGAAAAGATTGGGCCGAGTTCGCTTCGATTAAGGGACCAAACAGGCGAAAGTCACTCGATTATAAGCGATCAATCGTATCAAATTCAAATTTGATTTCCTTCCATACTTCACAAGCGGCAGCTAGTTCAGGACTCCATTTAGTAGCTTCGCGGATCACTTGATTACCTTCACGCGCAAGATCACGTCCTTCATTACGAGCTTGTACACAAGCTTCTAAAGCGACCCGATTAGCCACTGCACCAGGTGCATTTCCCCAAGGGTGCCCCAAAGTCCCTCCACCAAACTGTAATACGGAATCATCTCCAAAGATCTCGGTCAGAGCAGGCATATGCCAAACGTGAATACCTCCTGAAGCTACAGGCAGAACACCCGGCATAGAGACCCAATCTTGAGTGAAATAAATACCACGACTTCGGTCTTTTTCAATAAAATCATCACGCAATAGATCCACAAAACCCAAAGTGACTTCTCGTTCTCCTTCAAGTTTACCTACTACAGTACCAGCATGAATATGATCTCCACCAGACATACGTAGTGCTTTAGCCAGTACACGGAAGTGCATACCATGATTTCTTTGTCTGTCAATAACTGCGTGCATTGCGCGGTGAATGTGAAGAAGTAGACCGTTATCTCGGCAATAATGAGCCAACGAAGTATTTGCCGTAAAACCTCCAGTCAGATAGTCATGCATGACTATAGGAACTCCCAATTCTCTGGCGAATACTGCTCTTTTCATCATTTCTTCACATGTACCTGCAGTCGCATTCAGGTAATGTCCCTTAATCTCACCCGTCTCAGCCTGAGCTTTATAAAGTGCTTCTGCACAAAAGCAGAAACGATCTCTCCAGCGCATAAATGGCTGGGAATTCACGTTTTCATCATCCTTGGTAAAATCAAGTCCACCACGGAGACATTCATAAACCGCTCTACCATAATTCTTGGCAGATAGACCCAATTTTGGTTTGATAGTACATCCCAATAAAGGACGACCATATTTGTTTAATTTATCTCTTTCTACTTGAATACCATGTGGTGGGCCTTGAAAAGTTTTTGAATAAGCAGGAGGAATTCGTAAATCTTCCAGACGTAGAGCCCGTAAAGCTTTGAATCCAAATACATTACCTACAATAGAAGTAAACAGGTTAGTCACAGAGCCTTCTTCAAAAAGGTCTAAAGGGTAAGCTACATAGGCAATAAATTGAGTTTCTTCTCCAGGAACGGGTTCAATATCATAGCATCGCCCCTTGTAGCGATCAAGACTGGTAAGGCCATCGGTCCAAACAGTGGTCCACGTACCAGTGGAAGATTCGGCAGCTACCGCTGCTCCCGCTTCTTCGGGGGGCACTCCAGGTTGAGGAGTGACTCGGAATGCTGCCAAGATATCAGTATCTTTGGTCTGATATTCCGGAGTATAATAAGTTAATCTGTAATCTTTAACACCCGCTTTGAATCCGACACTTGCTTTAGTCTCTGTTTTTGGTGACAT